CTCCAGTGCTTTTCTATTCGAAACACAAGGGCGCTAAGCAAAGAAAATTTCAATTAACGAACAGTAGGTGCTTTTTCTTCCTTGGCCCATCTCAGTGATATGTAGGCTCTCGGCCCTTACTTGAATCGTCTTTATGTTCGTCCTCCCTATAGAAAGAAAGCGATTTTATGCCCTCCCGAAGGAAAACGTTTGGGCCGACTGGAGCTCGACACGGAGCAAAATGTAGATGATCTCCGCAAATGGGCGAGGTAGGAGGACGCGGTTGGAAGTTTTTTGACACGAGGCCTTGTGCAAAAGACGAGTACTTCAGAGCCCACCAGGAAAAGGATATTGGTTCGCATCTCTATATTGATCCGCGGCGCTTCTATGAAGTTTTCCTTGTCTCCGATTTAAAAGCTGAATGGATGACTGAACTCGCTTACGCTCTTGCCACTGTTCGCTTACGATCTGATCCTTCTTTCTTCTATCACGGATGGTACGAGTTCGTAGTCCTTTGCCTCTGCTTCGCTCCCAAGTGCTATTCCTTCAACCCTTGCTTCCTATCCTAGTGAGGGGAAAAAACCTATCATTCATATCCGGAAGTGCCACGTAGGCTTTACAAAAACTAGACGGCTAGAGTGTCAACTATAAAGGTAGCCCTTAAACGAGGTTTACAGCTTTCAAATACGAGCGAGGGTATTAGAGTTTATCCCTAGGACTCCGTTCGAGTAACATCCTGATTGGGGGGGTTTGGTAGGGAACTACCTCGGGATGAAAGATGCCTAGATCACGAGGCTTATTCCTATTCCTTTTGCGAGCGCAATACTAATTGAATCCACTCCCCATGTGTGTGCTTCTGCACCTATCCGGGAAAGAAGAGTGGTGAGATATGGAATGGAAAAGGTTGGAAAAAGGGGAACTAAGAAAAGTGAAAGGCCAGGCTTGTAGCTAAGAAATATACTTAATAACACGACCCCCTTACTAAGTTTGCCTTACTCGAAAGAAGCACGAGCGTCACCCTAGCCAGCATTCTTTGGATTTAGTAGAATAAAAGCCATCTTACTCTTAGTAGAGCTCAATTCAATGCTCTAATAAGCTTGCGAGAAAGCCTAAGTGAAGTTCAGTCTCTTTTCCGTTTTTAAGCAAGTGACCATAGGGCAATGGAAAGATCTGATACGGCGTTATAGGCCTTGTAGATTGCAACTCCTTCTAAGATAAAAAAACGTAACCACGAGGTAGATTACGAATAATCCAAGCATATAAATCTTAGGGCAGTAAGCTAAGGATAGACGAAATCCAGTAAGACATTGATTTTGCAAACCATTAGTTTATATTTAATTTTCTCGATCCCCTTCTGACGGACTAAGAATACGAGAAAGTTACCAGCCGAGACACCAAAGGCGCATTTCAAAGGATTCATTTGAAACTTATACTGCGAACGCTTTCCTCAGATTCAGGAGATGTTGTTCCTCGGGCTGAGGGATAATAACAATATCATCAATGTACACCACCAATTCTCGGCGTACCATACCCTGGAATATGCTATTCATAGTCCTCCGGTATGTGGCTCCTGCATTCTTGAGACCGCATTACTCTCCACTCATAGGCACCAACTCTGGACCAGGGCATCTAAATGCGGTCTTGTTAATATCTTCTTCGGCGATTGGCACCTGGTTATACCCTGAGTGGGTATCCAAGAGGCTCAATACACAGTTACAAGCAGGCGAATTTACCAGTAGGTCAGCTATCGGCATTGGATACTCGTTCTTTGGACTGGGAAGATTCAAGTTTCTGAAGTCAACACTTCACCGCTGACTTGCCATTCTTTAATATCACAGGTTCAATATTTAGATATCCCCGGATGTAAGAAATCTAGCTTCCGCTAACTGTCAGCTATAAATAAATGCTTTAGCTTTCTATCCAGCTGCTGATGCTTACTTTGTAGTAAAGAAGGAAATGAATGGTGTTAGCACGGTAGTGAGGTCTCTGTTGCGAGTGAGGGATTATCTGTTTTGGAACATTAGAGGTAGTGGACAGCACTCATAGCTGCTCTATTTCTCAAGGATCTATGCTTCCAGTTTGGACTCTTTCTAGGTCCAGTGCGATAGAGAAGCTGGCAGTGAAGGGATTCATCCTGCAAATGTGGGCATACTACTAGCTCTGGGTAGTGCTTGCTTCATGAGGTACATACTTCTTCCGGTCTGCTCCGTTGCCGAGCTTTCATTCTCGGACACCTACATTCCCAACAGGCTAGGGGAAATACATGATGTGGGAATGATTCCCACACCTGGATCGAATGCTCTGCCAAGGTAAACCTAAACAATTAATTGAAGGAAGTGTGGCCCGGCATCGATTTCACGTGTTGGTTGCCCAACCCGATAAGTTGTTTTTGAATGATTGGGGTTAGCCAGGAGTTAGAGATGTGCTTTCTATTTCAATGAAGTAAGCAACCAAAAGAGAGTGTTAGGTCTGGGCTAAAAAATCTTCCTATTCGTACTGGAAAGAAAAGAACAAGCTGGCGGACTGATTTCGCAGAGGACCAAGAACCTCAAATTCCCCTCCTGCTGATCCCGGTACGGAAACAGAAGTTATCCGAACCGAGCACTTCTCGTCGACAGGAGAACCCGAGTGAAACCAGATAAGAGTTCGCTTTCGAAAGACGACAATGGCAAGTCTCAATCAACTGTCATTAGATCATTAGTAAACAGGGGATTGCTTTGCGTATCACGGATCGAACACACAATAGAATGCTCGAACTACACTCTCCTAGCATCAGGCCTATGGTCCATCCAAGGACAGAGCTGTAATCAGCGCCTTTCTCAGATCTTCAGATAGACAGAATTCGTCGTACACGCTTAGCCATCTCGCCCGAGGGAGCCTTCCCCATAGTCCCGGCATTTATAGTTCCGGCTAACCAAGGCACGAAAGGAAGCACTCTCGATCAAGACCTAAAAGCACACCCTCGAACTGGCATTCGAGATACCCAAAGAAAAGGATGTTTTTTTATACAAGAGCTCCTGCCTTTCACTTTCATAGGAACCCAGTCTTGTTCGAGTCAATCTTATTGATGGTTAGAAGCAGAGTTCACGCTTTGCTCTAAACTGAGGTCTAGCCAGTAGATAGTAGAGAGGAGGGCTAAATCCAGGTTAATGTCCCGTCGCTCAATCCATCTTTTTCATAATAAGATTTGATTATATGACTCAATCCATTGAGAGAAGTGATGGATTTTATAGAGGAGATACGCCCATAATAAGTATATTGATTCCTTATATTCTTATATATACCCATAAGTTTAAATAAGATTCCGTTATTACCATAATCCAAAGATTGAGTACATTTGTTGTTTAGCAAGCTAATACTAATAGGATGTGTGTTATCATGAGGAACAGTTATATATTTACAATCATCGTTGTTGTTGTTGAACCTGTGCGATTTACCGTTAAAATGGTTTAAAACCATGTTTAACATTTTCTTTCTTTCTATACTGTCATATATGTTAGTTGGGATTTTTCTTGTATGGTTGTCACTACCCGTTGGTAATAACCGTGCTCTAGCTGTCTGACTAGAGAGCGACAACGTTAATATGGAGAGTCTATCTCTTCACTCTAGATTTTAACATCTAATGCAATTCGTTGCACACACGAAGGGAATAATATAATGAAGAAGAGTGAGAATAGTTGTGAATCAATGAGTTGATCACTAAAAAGAAGAAAAGGGAATAATATAATGAAGATAAGAAGAATTGCCGGAATGAGACTAATCTAGTAAAGGGAGAGGAAGGACTGTCCTCTCGGGGAGGATTCTCGGAAGTTAATAAGGTGGTAGCAGAGAAGAAAAGGCCAAGCTATCATATTAGGCAAGCAATGTCCCGGGCATGCGAAACAGTGGTAAGAAAGTTAAGTAGGATATCTTGACCTTTGGTGAACAAGCGTAGCGCTGTCTCGTCTTTCTTTCTTTTGTTGCCGTACTTGGTAGGCTCCTTGTCCCCTTGATTTTGATTCCGTACTTTGCCTATTCGGTATTCCGAGAGGCTGGTCGGATTGGGTTACAGCCTTGTCTGTATAGGAGTATCAGAATGCTTTACTGCCTTAGTGAAATTTGCTGCCTGTCTGGTTTGTCTGGGACAGGGTGCCTTTTGCCTATATGATTATCAGGCTTCCTTACTTATACTACTCTTCTAAACCACGTAGGGCGAGGGTAGGGAAATTCATCCCAACCAATAGCAGTGAGTTAGCTATAACTACTAGGCCTAGAGTAAAGTAGTAGGGCTTTCTGAGGAGTAAGCCTAATTCCGTTAATGCAGAAAGATCTTTCCCAGTCCCAGATAGAAGAGTACCAACCAAAGAAGCAAAAGCAAGACCTCACTAGTAAGGAAGGCACTTGCTGCCGGAGTTCAACAGGCAAATATAAGAAAAGAAGTCCTGTTCACTTCATCATCTGTGGGTTGTACTGCTTGAAGGTTCTTCTGAGGGGTAGAATTTGAATTCCTTCTTTGCTTGTGAGATAACCATTTCCAGAAACTCATATATAGAGAGCGGGTATCGGTGAAAATGGATCTTACCAGGAGTGGCATTGAATAGGCAGGCTCTGGGATGTAATCTCACTCAAGAGGTCATTTGTTGGCCCCGCCTTCACTAGACTAGAGTTTTAGGATAGGTTGGGGAACCTATACGTCAAGCCCCTACGAAGATTGAGAAAAATCGATGCACATAAGCCATCCGAAACCAGTATTGGAAAGTGTTCAGTTTCGTTTTCCATTCTGAAATGTTCATAGTAGTATAGTATGTTTTCCGTTGGGTCGACGCCATGTGATCGCTACTAAAGATAGAGTTTCCTTGGAAAAACCGAGGCCAGTTGAGATCAGTCTCCCTTTCTAGGAGCAGAGCTTAAAAAGATGGGAAATTCCAATGAATTTCGATCACAATCATGTGGTAATAATGGGTTTGAATCAGAGAGACTCGATCTGGAAACTCCTCAATGATTATAACGTGAACTCGTTGAAGAGAAGGAGACAAGCAGAAATAGACGCTTTTTTTGAACCATTTGAGAGGGCGCAGCGTATCCGTTTCAATAACTGGCAGAACGGAATAGAGTTGTTAGATGGGGCTGAATGGAGGAACGGCGATATAGTTATCCCTGGAGGCGGCGGACCAGTAATTTCAAGCCCCTTGGATCAATTTTTCATTGATCCATTATTTGGTCTTGATATGGGTAACTTTTATTTATCATTCACAAATGAATCCTTGTCTATGGCGGTAACTGTCGTTTTGGTGCCATCTTTATTTGGAGTTGTTACGAAAAAGGGCGGGGGAAAGTCAGTGCCAAATGCATGGCAATCCTTGGTAGAGCTTATTTATGATTTCGTGCTGAACCTGGTAAACGAACAAATAGGTGGAAATGTTAAACAAAAGTTTTTCCCTCGCATCTCGGTCACTTTTACTTTTTCGTTATTTCGTAATCCCCAGGGTATGATACCCTTTAGCTTCACAGTGACAAGTCATTTTCTCATTACTTTGGCTCTTTCATTTTCCATTTTTATAGGCATTACGATCGTTGGATTTCAAAGACATGGGCTTCATTTTTTTAGCTTCTTATTACCAGCGGGAGTCCCACTGCCATTAGCACCTTTTTTAGTACTCCTTGAGCTAATCTCTCATTGTTTTCGTGCATTAAGCTCAGGAATACGTTTATTTGCTAATATGATGGCCGGTCATAGTTCAGTAAAGATTTTAAGTGGGTTCGCTTGGACTATGCTATTTCTGAATAATATTTTCTATTTCATAGGAGATCTTGGTCCCTTATTTATAGTTCTAGCATTAACCGGTCTGGAATTAGGTGTAGCTATATTACAAGCTCATGTTTCTACGATCTCAATTTGTATTTACTTGAATGATGCTATAAATCTCCATCAAAATGAGTAATTTCATAATTGAATAAAAACGAGGAGCCGAAGATTTTAGGGGGCGGGAGAAAAGGTCAAGTCTAAGCGACATATGGCACGAAAAGGAAATCCAATTTCGGTAATCCGAAGCCCACCTTACCTTAATCCATTTTCTTGAGGATCTTGCATTTGTTCGTTCTCTGCCGACCTATTGTTTCCATCACTCCTGTTGCTTCTTCCTTTCTCTATCCAACCCGAGCTCTATCGCCCATGGCTGAACTCTTCTCTGCAGCCTCATCGCCAACAAAAGGTCCACATCCTTCAATCGGCATGTACTATGGAATGGCTTTAATGTTTCTATATCCGGAAGTAGGGAATCTCGTGCTTGCATATCTAAATCTAAGTTTTGAGACAGACCTTTCATGGGTTCAAAGAAAAGAAGAGTACGAGTGGGTGATGTGATTGACTAATAGGAAAGTGATAGGAGTTGTGATCGGGTTTCTTTCTTTTTTTGCCAAGGATATTCTTATTCACTGCTCAGAGAAAATGAAAAAAAACAAACTAGGATTCTTCCGAACTCAACTCCGTGGCCAAAACCATCTTCTCACTCTGACCCCCACATATCAGATCCCAGATGCATAGGAAAAGCGGTATCAAGAATAGTAGTATAAAGAAAGATAGTACAGTACTCAAGTAAATGAATTCGCCTAAGGATCGATGGAAAGATCAAGGTCCCCGTGAAAAAGTAGATACTAGATCGATATGATACTCTCATCTCTGGAGTAACTTCTTCCATTATGCTGATCTCTAGGTCCGTTCCATCATCATCGTAATAGTATGGTCCCAGGTGTCCGAGCTATAGATCAAGATCATATTTAGTCACATTTCTACCGGTGCACTTCTCATGAAATAATTCCCTTTCCAAGGAAAGGAAAACAAGAACTCGAATACTCGTAATAGCGATCCCGATCCACCTACTTTTTTCTATTCTTTGATTCGAAACGTGCTAAAGCACAAGCCATTTTTATGCATGGGGCATAAGAGTGGACAATCTATGTTATCGAAGGAAGTAAATAACAACACTTCAGCGTTTAGGTCTACCTTCAGTAAACCAATAGTTTTGCAGCATTGGAATTTGAGTTGGCCAGGTAAGGTCCTCTAAAAAGAAAAGAAGAAACTACTTAGAATAGATAAATGCCATTGGTTTTCTCGTACTATACGATCTTTTTTTGTTTTGTTTTTTGGCCATGATTGTGCTGCTCCTGTGAAGGCTAGTGGGAAAGCTCACCGTTCGTTGTGATGAGTGGGGGCCTTGTATCTGTATTCGGATCAGCTCCTTAACAGAGTTTCCTGCTTGAACCCTGGCTGGGAGCTGGGAGAGGTGTCCCACTACAGGTGCAAATAAACCATTTGACCTTACAGGGGAAAGGAAACAAACCACTCAATAATCGGTAGAAATTCCTCCTACTGAACAGCTTTCCTTTTCTCGCCTTAACTACTACTTCAAAGCAAGGCGGAATATCACGGGATAGGAATGAAAGAACTTCTTACTCAACTTTCTAGCTATATAAAAATAGTTAGCAATATGAAACGAGTAACTTAAGCCCTAGTAAAAGGCTACTCTTTGAATCCCCTCTTTAAGGCATATAAAATTAGTACTCTTCCTGAGCTAGCTTAAGCATATCTTGAGCGAGTGAGTTGTATTTCCCTCCATCAAGTTCTAAGCGATCAAATAAGGTCCTTGCTCTCGAGCCAATGCCAATACCAATAGAGAGGGTCTAAACGAAGGATTCAAAGGAGGTTACCGGTTAAGGGCAAATGCAATCTCTAAGCCAGTTGGAGAAGAAAGGTAATCAAAGAAAGTTTCAGTTGGACTTACCCTGCCAACCCTACCCTAATTTCATACCCTGCGGTTTTCGTTCCTCTATTGATATTTCGTTCCTCTCCTTACGTCGAGCGACCTGGATTATTCTGAGCACTTCGCACTTCAGAAAATCGTATAAAAATCAAGCAAGAAAACGTATGCGCTTTAGCAACAAAGCGCTCATCCCTTCTTCTTTCGCTTGGAATCCCCTCGCTTCTTCTTTCGCTTCTACGCTCGTGCTTTCAGCAAGTTCGTACCAGTCGTCAGGAGCTCCAACCTCCGCGCCTAGCCGCAAGGAACCTAAACGCTGGTTCTATCCCGGCCAAGCAAGCAAGGTGAACCCCGGTGGGAAAGAAAGACCAGGGGGAAGAAGCGGGGTAGAGGAATTGGTCAACTCATCAGGCTCATGACCTGAAGACTGCAGGTTCGAATCCTGTCCCCGCCTAATCACGTCAGATACTTCTACGAGTCCTGATCACCTGGGTGAAAGAATCTATGTTCAAGTCGCCTGCCTAACAAATAGACAACTACGTGTTCTAGTTGCTCTGTTCCGTTGGTCCCCATGGAAAGTGTTGTTGTGTCAAATCGAGATTGTGTGGGTGTTCAGTCTACCGCTCATGTTCACGTTCTCAAAATCAGGCTTTCGTTGGAAAAACCAACGCCGACCCCAAACAAGTCTCTCCAATATAAGGAGAGCGGAGCTTAAAAGGATATAGTTACCTATGATGAGATTTAGTTCAATGGATATGAAGGATAGAAGAAATAAAGTATTTTCTACTACTCTACCCACTCGTAGCTTGACAATTCCTCCCCAACCAGTGGTGCAACCTGCTCCTCCTGCTGATCTGAAAGGGATCTTCGTATTGCAAGTTTTGATGCACCCGAGCCAAATCTTACTTTTTTTAGTAAAGCCTTATGATGTTTTCAATTTATTAAGGGAAGGGGCTTCTTTGCAAAGAAAAGGGATAGCCCTCCTAAAGGGGATAGCGATAGGTCTAGGAATAGCATTTCTCTAGCGTATAAGGGCTCGCGGTCGAGGGAAGGTATAGTTGAAGGTATGAGGATGAGGATTAGAATTTCATTCCATTGCTTTGTTAGAGGGAGAGGAAGCTTCGATTGGTGGATACAATAATTCCAATCTTCTTTGCCAATACTACTACTCTTGCTTGCTCTATCTTATTTCAACTACTACTACTTTGAATCCCGTTTTATTATCTCTATACTACTTCTTATCTCTTGGATTCCACTGCCAAGCTTCAACAGCTGGTCTTGTCTCTACTTGATTGAGCTGCCCCTGCAAGTCTGACTATGCACCAGCGGCATTGAAGGAAATAAAAAACCTGAAAATTGATTAGCCAGATCAAAGATCAATGGGGAAACTCTCACTAGCTGGCTAGAACGATGTTCGTTCTTACCCACAGCCGCAAGGGGCGCTTGAAGGGCACTAAGATCCGCTGGCAAGGAACTGTGAGGAGATGAGATTCTCTTTGCCTTATTTATAAAGTTCTTATATAGAGTTTGGGGCATGCATATAGTTAGGGCATATCCTTTTTTATGTGTTTGTTATCTCGCTGCGCGCCTTTTCGATGATAAGATCATTTTTTATCTGACTTGGTTGAGTAATGCATGAGATCAACCTGCGGCCTTGTGAAAGAAAAGTTGGTAGACTGCTTCTTTTTCAGTATTTGTATTGGATTGGTTGAAGATGTTTATTGATTGTCTTCGGCTTTAACTCTTTCCTTAGTAGAAGGATCCGTGGGTGGCTTGACTTACTTTCTTTCATCGGTAGCGCATTGTCAACCTGCGGCCTATGCTTCTCGTGTGAGGAGAGCTAAGTAGGAAGGAGGGACGGACTTAGACTTTAGGTAGAGCCAGGCAGCCTGATTGAACCTTACAATGAATCAACTATTCCCATAATAAGCAAGTGGAACAGGTACGGCTACTGAGTCGCAACACTCACCTACATTTGACCTGACTTTGATAGTCAAACGATGTAGAGGAACGGGCGTACCTGGAATCAGCTTACCATTGGAACTATGCCTACGCGACGCCCTCCCCGGAACGCAAATGCCCTCTTTCGCTTCGCCCTTGGTCCTTCCACTTCGTGTAACTCCGAATTTACCTGCGAATAAATCGGAAAGGCAAGCTTTCCTCCCCTAAGAGTTCTTTCTTTGTTCCGCTATTCCCTGCTTTCCTCGTTCTCTCCTCGAGACAGATTTTCACTACAAATAACCGGATAGAGATATTTCCTTACTTATAGAGCCAGACTGTGCTTTAACACACGACATCCCAGTCAGAGGGGGGAATGGTCAAAAGAAACTCGTTCCATTGAAGATCTTTTACAAAGCACTTTCAAAAATGTGCATGATTTGTGCAATGCAAGTCAACTTAGAAAGAGCTCTTCTTTTCCAAAAAAAACACTTCTCTCTCGAAAACAAACCACTTGCTTGGGCGGGCATCACTTTGCCTCTTTAACCATCCCTTTACTTACTTGGTTCCTGATCCGCACAGACACATAGTTAGGGAGCTTTCAATCAGCAAATCGTTGCTGTGCGTGGTGGTCCTCTCATGTCTGGGCTGCCCCTCTCTTCTGTTTTTGCATTTCTGTGCAGTGATTAGTGGAAATAGTGCTATGACATTGATTTGTTGCCAATGAGAAAATGCATAGATAATGAGCTGCGCCCCCTCAAAAAGCAATTAAGTGAGCTCAGGTCCATAAAGAATAGAATAGAAAGATCGCGAGAAGAACCTCTGCGAAATGAGAACGTAACTTGTCGCGTGTCCTCGACTAGTAGTGTCTAATTGAAAATGTCTTCTTACGAGATGAGTCTCTGGTACTGTTCCTGTAAAAGTGCCAGTACTAACTGGTAAGTCGGCTCCTGGAAAAGTGAATACTTTAAGGGACTATCGAGCTCTGTTTATGAAATGCTCGAAATAGCTCAGTTCGAGAAAGGGGATAGAGAAGAGAAATAAACTATTGATCGAGGGATGGAGAAGGTGTGGGCCCGCTTACTAATACGGTTCCGTTCCGCATGAAAAAGACCAATCAAATCAAACTTTTCTTGGAAAAACCGACGCCAACGTTAAGATCAGTCTCCTTTCTTTTCGGCGGCATCCTTCCGCATTGGCGGCGAGTGGAAGAGTTGGGTTCGATTCCCTTTATACGCGATGTGGCGAAAAAGACTGATTCAACGAAATATGCCATGCCTGCATTATTACTTACCACCAGTATCTCGGGAAACGGAAAACCGGAAATGACAATCCTTTCTATGGTCTATACTAAATTACTTTGTACGAATGCACATCTCGGCGGGCGTCGGGTAGATGCTCACCATTTCAATGTCTATATCTGTGGTTCCAGAAGTGGAATTGCTATTCTCGATTCAGACAAGACACTGATTTGTTTACGAACCGCTCTTCATTTTATAGGATCTCCCATTCGTAAAAAATGCCGTTCCTTCCTTTTAAAGACCAATCATTTATTTCGATGTGAGATATTGGAAAAAATGGCGAGCTGTATCAATGATTCTCAATGGAAGATCGGGACTTTTTTTAGCAATTATTTGGCTAAAAAAAAAAATTACCGTTTAAGAACGAAAAAGATAAATTTTGGGTTGAACCAACAACCCGATTGTGCGGTTATTCTGAATGCAGATAGAAAGTCTTCGGTCATACTGGAAGCTGCTCGATCACAAATACCTATTGCATTCTTAGTTGATTCCACGATCCCAGGGGAATCCCATAAAAGAATCACTTATCCCATCCCAGCGAATGATCCTATACAGTTCGTATATCTATTTCGTCATTCGGTCACGAAAACAGGGATTCTGGAACGTAAATCTGCGATCACGAAAACAGGGATTCTGGAACGTAAATCTGTGCACGAACCCATGCAAACAGGCTTAAAAGCAGTGGATAGCCTGGTTCCTATAGGCCGTGGTCGACGAGAACTTATAATCGGGGGCAGAAAAACTTCAATCTGTAGCGCTACTTCCAGAGTTACCAAAACTCGAAGTATCTATACTGCGGCTGACAGCGAATTATTTTTAGCTGTCCTGCCTTTCCTTTCGGAAATGCCAGAACAGGTAGTTTCAACTGTGGAGCCCTTCCTTTCTACAATCCCGGAACAGGTAGTTCCAACCTACATTCCACAAATGCAAAATTTTATAGGTGAAACTACTACCAGTCTACCCCAGCTACAAGGGGAGGCTGGCCCGAGTAACTCTACAGGGGGTGGGGCTGCCCCTTCTTCTTCAATTTATCTGGCTTATGCGGCCGAACACGCATCTTTCCTAAAAGCAATTTCTGAGGAGCTTTACCGGAGAGTAGGGGAACAAATCAACTTAAAGAGTCCCCTGGACGAGGAGAATATAAGGAATATAGTCTACAAGATCATGAATGATGATTTTGAACTCTTCTTCGATCCCATAGAAGATTTGAAGGACTGGCTACAATTCATTAAGGCGAATCCCCTTAGTTTTCAGGATCTTATACAATTTTGGATGGCATTAGCCAAATAGTCGATGGGGATGGGGGATCCACCAGTAAAGGATTTCAAAGAAAGAATGGTTGGGATGGGGGTATCATAGATAGGGTTGGGGACTTCAGTGATTCATTTGAAGAGCAGGATTGGGTGGCCGACCGGCCCGCAGACGTAGGAAGGCTTTTATCGCCGACTGAACTGCGTCACCAAAGTCGCGATCTGAAAGAGACGTCTCTTTCAGGAAGGGCAATGCGGGTTCGACTCCCGCTCGTGACAAGAAGCAAGCTAGGTATGCTCGCTAGCTGAAAAGGCAAGGGAAAGAGATTCTGATTCAAACCCAATTCCGGGAGTGAAATAGTCTGCTGTGATAGAACCTGGCAAGGGAAAAGGAATACAACTGAGCAAGATAACTGGATTGAACCAGATGCCGTAAAGAGTCAAAGTAAAATCCATTAGCGCCCAGAGGCAGAGCAAAGAGATTCGGAGATAGAAGAGAGTGGGACCACTTCGAAGTCAACGGGTTAAACATAGTGCGAGTTAGACAGATCCCACATCTCAAACGTATAAAGAAGTCCCTTCTCTTAGACTCCAAAGGCACGAACTACGGCTATGACCTATGAGCTAGGGGGCATCCACCTGTAGTACACCAAACTCTTTCATTGTCTTGAAGCAATCTATATTACTTTAGCTGAAGATTGATTTGGTGGGTGTGCAGACTATGAACCGTGCGGTTCGGGTGAGAGTAGCTGATGCTGGTGAATCGAAGACGGATCATAGCAGTGGAGTGGAGGTTCTATGGCAGAAGCCCCATATTTATGAAGAAAAACAAGTTCTAACCGCATTCTAGGAGTTGCCACGAGTGATTCCCTTCAAAACAGGTGTGGAAAGGTCATTAGAGGCTCCTCTGGAGGCCATACAAGAAGGATCCTTAATTCATTGCAAGGCATTCTCCAATCCCCATTCACACTCTCCTTATTCATACATCAGTTCAGCTACAACAAAGAAGATATCCTCCCATACAATGGAAAGGAGTCGTCGATAGGCACACTACCTTCTCCAAGGCGGTGCACCCATCTCTTCGAGAAAGAAGAACAAGAAAAACAAGAGTAGTATTTCTCCCCGAAGGGAACAAGATAGGTGCCATCAAACAACGAGGGGTTTCACGGTCGTGAGCTCCATTCCAATTCAACAGATTGGTGAAACAACCTAGAAAACCATTGTCCCCTCAAACCGGTAATAACTTGTCCCATTTCTGCATCCGTTAATGATTTAAGAACCGTTCGTTGAGACCTCAAAAGATAAGAAAACTGTCCCTTTTTGTCTTGCCTCGATAAAACAATGAATGGGTAAAGCCGAATTGATCTGACCAACCAAACATGGGATCTTTTGTTTGATACTCAACACATGAGAATCTAGGAGGATACTGATTGGCGCTCAAGAATGGCGTAGTTAATGTTATGATTTGCCAGCATTCTCAGCTGCTGATTCTCAGGCTGATTCTACTTGGTTGGTAGAAAATCTACTTATCCAGGAACAGGCGACGGAACATACGAAGGACACACGTCCTACGAAGCAATATGAGATTCTCAAAACAGGGAAGGCTACGGATACACATGGGGCTAGGCTAACAAGTATCTTCGTTTGACCCTGGATTGTTTCATTCCACCCTTCCCTCTTCTAACTAGTCTTCTCTTATCCACGAACGGATAGAACTCTGATCCTCTTTAGCCCCGAGAAAGGAAGATGAGCTAGGGCAAAGAGATGGCAATACTTACTTAATAGGTATTATGAAGGGGGAAATCAAGCTTTATTTCTCTTTATAGTGAAGCTAGCCTCTTAGGCGCAGTGTCAGACATCTTAGCTATGTAGGGAATAGCGGTCAGTGCTGCTTGATTGAGTCTTTGTCTTGCAGTTGCAGGAGTGATGTCAAACCTCTTGCTTGAGTTGTCTGTATTGGAAGTCGTGTAAGCGGCTTCTTCCGCCTTCCGGGTCTAGTACGTATGAAAAGATGTCAGCGTCGTGGCGATTGCCTTTCCTGGTGGTGAAGGATTCTATTCCCGAGCGGCTAAGGTCCAATCCGGTATTCTATTTCGTCTGTGCGAGCATTAAAACCAACCATTTCCGACGTCAAGATCAATAGGAAGAAAAGGGAGTCTTTTTCTGTCTTGAAGGTTTTATTTTAAATCCAAATCGAAATGCCTAAACTTGATAAATTGACTTATTTCTCACAATTCTTCTGGTTCTGCCTTCTCCTAGTAAGTAGCTCACGAGGAATGGGGGGACAGATTCCCTCAATCTCGAGATACGAACGTATCGTGTCAAAATTTATTGGCAAATTTTTCTTCAGTGGTTTGTGGACCGATAGACCTTACCTTATTTTTATTTTTATTTCCCTCATTTTTTTGGGACTTTATATTGTCAGAAGGAGGAGGGAGGCTTTTTCCTCTACTCTAATTGGATCCTTCTCTGGTTTGTTTTCGTTTTTTTTTGTGGAAGGCCCAGAGGTTGCTTCCGCTATGGAGAACCCACCAGGGCCTGGGCCTAGTGAAGCGGGTCCTTCCGGATCCGCTGCGGGCAAGTCAGCTGAAGCCTCTACTCCGTCGTCCTCTTTTTTCAATGGGCTTTCGGGCCAGATACCCGCACCGGATTCCCCCGGGGAAGAGGTGCCGCAAGGGGAACAGCCCCGTTTTGACCCTTATTCAATTCCGGAAGTTCCCCTGGAACACGTATTCGGGGCTGTTCCAGATCGGGGAGAGCCATCCACAAGCCACACCCCGCCGAACCCTGAACCTCAACTTGGAGAAGAAAATGCCGGGCCATCAAACCACCAAATTCAACATGATGTTATAAGAAGCAGACTTGAAACTTGAACTCCCCAAAGGGAAGTAAGCGACGATGAGATAGACTCAATCATTTTTATTAAGAAAGATATTATCGATCGCATGGCCCAATTAGACCCGGACCGGGATGGATTCTGGAATGAGCAAAAGGACCACTTAGTCGCTCATGGAATCCTCAATAAGGGTAAAGAGTATACCTTACAGGGACTGATAAACCTTTCTAAAAAATTGGAAAAATCCGGTACTAGCTGTAATGTATTCAATAAAATAAAGAAGAATGACCGTAAATCATTTCGAAAGAACTACGAAAGCAACCCTGATCTTTCTTCTATGAAGAAAGTACGTAGGCACTCCTCAGCGAGGACGCGGGTTTTAAAGTAGGTTCTACACATTCGAGAAGACCCAGGCGGATTGGAGTGGTTGTGCGCCGGGGCAATCTCTGCTTGCATTTCGCATTGGAATTTCTTGACTAGCCCGAATAGATGGACTCGTTCGTTCGGTCGGGCGGGGCAAATCTCTAAAGTGGAATTCGTGAAAAGGTACCACACTCAAATCACATATGATATTATGTCAAACAAATCAACTAGCTAAAAAGCTAGGAATTTATGTAGAAGTCTGGGCTGGTCAGAGTTCAACTCACTACTCGGGCTCCTTTTCAGTTAAGGATGCAAGGGAGACTTCCATGTCTGGGGCTGACAGCTTTCGTGTACTGAATTTCTATGAGATTCTCTTGTCCGCGGGAACAAAAAGCTAGTAAATTCAGTACACGAAATTAGGATATTCTAGACAACGAAAAGCTAAACAAAGAAAGGAATGACAATGAGTGTGGAAAATCCATCTACACAAATCCACTCACTACGAGGAGGTAATCAATCTTATGCTCAGGCAATTCATTCGTATAAATCACTACTCGGGGTGTAGAGGAAGGAAATCAGGGGAATCCCCGGTATTAAAGTAGACAGATCAAGACTAGTAGGAAAGGATACTCCACGCACTAGAGCTTTGTCTGGTCAAAGTGCTCATTCTAAGGTTCAATGCGCCGCAGAACGAGTGCTATTCCTTTTATGAAATTACACCGGGAAGGAATTGAGCAAGCCAAGTCATTTAACTCACTCCACTTAAGATTGAACAACCCCAGTCAGTGTTGGTTTTGGGGTAAAGAAAACTATGATAGCTAGCTAATTCAAGAAATTCTATTCCATGAAATTCTTCCTCCGGACAAGAAAGAGTGCGGCATCAAAATATGAAATGAAAAACTAAATAAACTAAAAATCTCTCCTCTCAGTAAATTCGTCTATTCGACTAGGAAATTGAAGACAAAGGAATTTGGAATTACAAGACGGATATCAGCTTGCTACTTCTGACTTTGACTTTCAATAGGGAGGTCAAAAACTAGCACTTTTTTCGAGGAGTGATCATGGTTTGACTTCGATATATTCCGGGAAGATGGCTTGAAGCTAATAGCAAAGTCTATTTCGACTAGCTTGTGGTACTAGCTAGGAAATTCCCTAACCTCGATATGAACAACTTACTCAACTCAACAGAGTAGCAAATGCCCAAGAAAGCCCGAGTCAATCTATTTGGAAATCCAATCTATTTTCTCGTATTCGTGTGGGAAATCAAGCTATTCTAGTTGAAATTCACCAGAAGAAATGCACGCACTTCAATATGCCAAAATTGCAAAGGAAAATCCTTCGATTAACAGTGGAATTCAACCAAGAAATGAAAAGGTATATATAGGAAATGCACTCCAACCACCAACCAATAAGTGATTCCGGGCAATCAATTCTATCCGCGAGTTGTGGAAGTGTTTCATTTGCCTCCGAACTGAAGTCAATCTTTTCCAAAAAAGGTTTAGTAAATGCACATCCTCGCCGCTCGGCTCCTCCCTCATTGCCCATAGTCCCTAAAGTCTGTATGTCTCTTGTCTCTTTGAGACCGGGGATTTCCCAACTGTTCCTTCCCTTACACCCTAATCTTAATACCCCTGTTACCCGCCTGTAGGCGGATCCTACCAACCAAAATAAAGTGACCGAAAGACACAATTGCATCGGTCCAATGAGACATGGAAGCACCAGTAGATATTGAAAGAAAAACTATTGATCGGTATTATTGTTGTAGTTCTTTGTTCCTTTCGTCGATGAAAGTACAACCACCCATTTTCCACACTTTTTCATATTGACTTAAGTCAGCGAATTACCCGCGGCGAGGAGGAGAGATTAGAACTCCTGGATTGAAAAACTTTTTCTTCTCCTTGCTAATTGCCTACTCAACACTTGAACATTGGTGTGTTTCACATTCAACTCTATCTAGCCAAATATCATAGCTAGCCCAATGCATTTCCTCGTCGTAGTGAAGTGAGGGAAGGAATTTACTAGCTTAACTAACAATACCAGGCTTGTCCGCCGTACTTCCTATATATAGTATTGAATTTACTAGAGCATATTTTACTAAGTGGTGTGTGTAGTTTTTACATTTCCTACGCTTTTCGTATCAATTCCTCCCTCTTTCCTCTTTCAACACTTTGGCCCTTTTATCATATAATTGAATTGAATTGTCTTGGCATTTAGCATTTGCTCTCTTCTGGGACCTAAAGAAAGTGAGTGCCTGTAGCGATGAGTGCCAGCTTTTTCATAGATTGACTTGGGTGTTGCATCTCTTTTTCCAACTCGGATTTACCATTGGCTTGTCGTCCTCTCTTACCTGACCCTGTCCTATAGAAAGTAGTGTGTAGTGTGCTTAAAAAAAAGCAAGTTTAAATATAACCCGCAAAAATGAAAGCTCGCTTTGATTGAGTACTCTTCTTGGCTTGTTCAGTTCTTCTCATCTGCCTCGGTAACTAGGTGCTTTTAAGCTACTCTTGTTGGCAATTTCCTTTGGTTTGATAGTCGGATCTTATCTTTTTTTAAGAAATCAAGCCTTCCTCCTTAGCCTTGAACAGCCACCGCCCCTGGCATCTCCTCTGTAAACTGGATCTCTTCTCTTAGGTTAAACAACCGAATCTCCTAGCTCTCGATCAAACCCTTATCCCAATCGACATCCGGAAAGGTCGAAATCGTCCGATTTTAGCATGAAAGGCGATATTAATCGTTCAATTTCATTCACTCGCAGATCAGCTTCCAGGTCTGCTTCGGCCAATGGTGCTGTTTGAAGCTTTCTTTCTAAGGAACCAAAAGAGGTGGGTAAGACAAGCTATAGAGATGTTCCACAAACATCTTACTTGAAGCTCTGTTTCGAGTGCACTAAGCGAAGAGGCAAGTGATGAGTACAAAACATGGAAAGGTCAGTATAGCTTGAATGAACTACGTAGTAAGGTTTAGTACTAAGCATGATTAAGTCACGGTAACTAAGTACCGGTAACGTTTAATAGATAGAAGTAAGTAACAAGTACCGGTTTAGCACATATGGGTCACATAGGCATACCGATAGGATAATAGGCTTGTACGCAAGGTCAAGTATAGGCTAGAGAGAAAGACCGGTATATGTTTATGTTGAGAAGAAATGCATTGTTTGATTTCCGAAGCAAATAAAGGCGCGCAGCGAAAGGCATGCATGTTTCATTTGCAGGTGCTGCCGGTCCAGGGCTCTTCGGCTGAGCTTACTAAATAAAAGAAAGCACGGCCTGGTTTATGGGAATCGTAAATAGACGAAGTGGTGTTTTTTCCTTTCCTTGAGGATCTATGCTTTTCATGGCTCTCTTTCTAACGTGGATGACAGGTTTCAAATAGTGGATCAGTTTCTTAATAGCCTTTTCTAAGTGCTTTTCGTTGCCTTCTTCTTATCTTTATGTACCCAGGAAAAAGAGAAGAATCTTCACCATTACCATCACCAGTATCACCTCCAATGGTTGGCGTCCCTTTAATTGTCATTTAGTAGTAGATAGGTTTGTTGAGGACATAATCTCCCGGCCTTATTCATGCATGATAAAGGTAGCCTTTCATAGTCCAAAGCCTTTGTGTGCTTTTGTATTGAACTCTTTTCTACAACGTTGAAGGATTGCCTTACGGGATTAGCAATGGCTTAATAAAAGGATTAAAAAAGGGCTTCTCTTAGGTCCCATACTAGATGACCACCCGGAACTGGATGTACTCGTACTAGAACATTTGGTGATTACCCACCGGGACTTCCTACTAAGTATTTGACACTTCCATCAAGAAGAAAACTATAAAGTACTCAATCAATGCGAATAGCAGGAATGGTACTTGCAAAAAAAACATATAGGACCAGAGAAATGGGAACGAGGCTGACCTATCCAGGTAGTGAAGTCTACCTATGCTAAAGAGCAAGTTCAATATTTGGTTCGAGTAGCCAGCCTATTTTCAGGAGTGGCTTATTATAGTATTATTAAAAATCATACGAACAAAGAAAGCCTATTTTAGGAGTCCACCATATCAAGGGAAAGGGAGATCAGGCTTGGCCTTCGCTTTGCTTATTCATCTTTCTTTCTTTGCTTTTGAATGACTTGATGGGTCTGGATAATAACAAGAAGAGTCAAGGTAGCGAAAGTAGCTATACTCTAGTAGCTGGCGGGGCTAGTGGTGAAGGAAATCAAATGGCAGAGAAGACACGGATTCAGACTTCTTTTTTCAAATAGCCCTTGGTGGTATGCAGATTCATTGAACGAAGAAGGCAGTCTTGCTTCCTCACGAACAAGATCGGAGCACCCAAGGTTAGGCACTCGATTGGATGTTCCCGTACGTACTCTAGAAGCAAGATCGCGGGACGTCCCTATAACACATCGCTGACGTCCTCAAGGCTTTCGTTGTCGAAGAGTGAAAGATCTCACAAGTCCTCCATACGTCAGTTTCTATTCCAGCCCAGCAACGAAGTGCCCGTCGGTCTGCAACATTCCCTGGTACAATGCTAGGAATATGCAGTCACAGATAAGTCAAGAATAAGTGAGTATGTACGAGTCAACTCATAGGTTTAGTAGGGCTACTAGAAAGAGGAGCTTGGGACAGAGCTATACAGGACTGCTTCTTGCTACTCCAAGAGATAACACCGCTACCAAGCCAAAATGCGTATCCCGATGTCGACTTGCGTTCATCTGGACCCAAAATAACCAAAAAGTTCCAGAGGCATCTTCCATTCATTTCGATTTTGGTCTTTCTGCACCATATTTAGATCTTCCCTTTCTACGATCCGGAATTCCCAGTAAATCCTTGACTCCTCGAATACGATGGGATTTCACACCTGGCGAATCTTTCACTCTACCTCCTCTGACTAAGACTATAGAATGTTCCTGCGAATTATGACCTTCGCCTGGAATGTGAGCAAATATATCATGTCGATTGCTCAACCGTACTTTTGCTATCTTACGTAGAGCTGAATTAGGTTTTTTCGGTGTTCTCGTCGAAACACGCAGGCATACTCCTTGCTTTTGGGGACATTGATCCGAAGCTCGAGTACGGTCCGTGCGCTGTTTTTCTTCTCTACCATGACGAATCAATTGATTTTTTGTAGGCATCCCTCTTTCCTATGTCCTTCCCCCCTTTGCCCTTTCACTAGTGGTTACTCCCGATCCGAAGCACCCCTTTTCCATTCATAGAGAAATCCAATCGTCAAAATCAATAAAAAGGCCATCATGGACCAAGATCCAAACAGATCAATCTTGTTAGGAGGTACTGCCCAAGGAAAAAAAAAGGTGACTTCCAGATCAGGGATAATAAATAAAATAGGAACCGGATAAAATCGTATATCGAAACGACTTCTGGCATCACCGGAGGGATCGAAACCACATTCGTAGGCCGACAATTTTTCTGGATAGGTCGAACTATTGGAAGCAAATGGAAAAGGAACACCGAGTGGAATCAAAGAAACTAGCGGACTGATCACTAAATAGATACAAATAGGTGCAAATTCCGACAAAAATGCACTTTCATAGCCGTTTATCGCTAAATCTATCCGTATTCCCTGAAGAACTGTGGCGCTTTCATAGCCGTTTCTCGCGTTGTAAACACCAAAAAAAATGTTGTCCATGAATTCACTTTCTTCATTCAATTGAGCTATAAAATCTTTCCATAACTCTTCGCGGGATTGGCCCCCCAAAAAAAGTGATAGCGGCGACTCAATCTTGTCCTTTGGGGCCGGGGGAACGGCAGCACTGAATGCACAAATAGATGGAATAGCAGCAAATAGCATATTTCTTCTATCCTTCTTATCCGTTGAACTAAATCTCATCATAGGGTAACTATATCCTTTTAAAGCTCTGCTCCCAAAACAAACGGGAGACTTTTTCGTTTTGTGGCCGTGGCGTTGGGTTTTCCAACGAAAAACAAGAACATTCTTTCACGAACTTTCATGACACTTTATCATTCGGAACCCTCTCCGTATTAGTAAGCCCACACCTTCGTAACCCAAGGACCGACGAACAGAAATTGAAACAACGCAACCGTACTATCTATTTACGATAATTTGATTGCTGACAACATCACGCTTCTCTTTCTTATTCTTATTTATATAACTGTCACTTTACCGGGCCGGAAAAGTGACACCGTCACGTCTCAGAGTCGTATGCCTGGAACAAGAAGGGTCGTCGTACAATTTCGGCGATTCAAAAAAAGAAGGAGGCGAGCTCCCTATCCCTCTTTGTCTTTCCACTTCCCTCGTTCAGGAACAAACACTTCGCCAAATTCTTTTGAGTCCCGGCCCGGTTTTTCCCCACTAACCAATTACGTTACGACCACTGAACAAACTTGGTTGACGAACATGGTTTATGCGCCGCTAATCTAGCGGCTTGTCGAGCATTTGACAAACTCACACCATCCATTTCAAATGGGATTTGTCCCGTGGACACACGAGCAATCCAACCCGTAGGATTTCCTTTTCCTCTTCCCATTCGAACTTCTGCGGGTTTCCCCGTAATAGGAAGATCTGCGAGAACTCTTACCCATATCTTACAATTTCTTCGGAATTGTCCGCTCATAGCACGATGGAATTGCCCGATTGTAGCCCGACGCGCTGCTTCAATGGCTCGATATGAAAGACGACCAGCTCTACAACTTTTGGTGCCATATCTTCCAAAACCAAGTTGTGTACCATCCGGTTCGCAACCCCTACTACATCTGCATTTACTATATTTACTATATTTCGTACGTTTCGGATATAGCACGTCCCTTCTTATTTTGACTATATGAGATCCGCACTTTGACACCTGAAATTCCGTTACGAGTGGATACTTCCGCAAGAGCATAATCGATTTTCTGGTTAAATACATTACAAGATGTTTTTCCATACTTTCCGCATTCAGTTCTAGCTATTTCCGCACCCCCTAATCGACCAGAACAACAAATACGTATCCCCTCCACCCCTTTTGGCATTATTAATGGAATATCCTTCACTATTTGACTAAAAATGGAACGAAATGAGATTGGATTGTTCCCCAGTTGAAAAGAGATGTCTTGAGCAATCAGAGAAGCACTTTGATAAACAGATTTGATCTTTACCGACTCAATTAAGGTATTAGTGTTTGTTCTATTAGACAAAAAAGATCGCATTTTTTGCACTTCGTTCAAATAAGAGTTGTACCCGTACGGAATTATCCTCTTTCTCAGTATGATCTCTATCATCATCTCTATTCCCTTTATCAATTTGCCTATCCTACCTAGGTAGATGAATTTCTCTATCAATTCCATTACCTTATCCTTACCCATGAGGTTCCTACATTTGATCCTTAATTGACCTAGGAGTTGTTCCCGGGCATACTCAAAAAATGGGTTATTATACACCCCAACCCCATCCCTTGGAAAAAAAAAGGTAGCACCGAAGAAAGGAAAGAGCGAGATGGTGGTTTTTGTTGTTCCCGCGAAGCGAAGATCATTCGCTTGGCGAATGAAGTGGATCAACCTCTTTTTGGCTCGGGCCAAACACTTTTTCTCGCTGGTCGAGCTTTCTACAAAAAAAGCGATGCGAGAGCGTATTCTCTTATCTAAGCTTCCTCCCTTCGCTCCCCCCATCGTAGATGGTTCAGCCACACCCGGTGCCACGAAATGATTGAGAACTACGACGGGGTCGAAATGCATTTTGTTCTTTGTATTAAAAAAGTATTGCATGACCGAATAATTCAAGGAGGGGCGCACAGCGGGGAGGGTCCTTTTTAGTAGATGACTCGTCGGGCCGTCATTTTCTATCAGGAAGGCTATGTCATTTACAACCCCGGCGTATTTCGGATGCTTGAAGGCCCCGCTCACCCGAAGTGATTTAGAAAAATTCTTCTTTCTCGATGGTGATCGGTCATGGTATCCATAACGTTGCATCTTTTTCGGCCAAATCCTGATTTCGTTTTGCTTCTCCCGGTCGATCGACTCGACTCTTTTCCCTGCCCCCCGGCCTCTCACTTCGTTTCGTTCTTCCTCTGTACCCTCGCTTGAATGAAGACACCCGATCGGCCCGACTTTCCCAAATGCCCACCACCGGCCCTTATCCTTTCCGGGTCTTGATTTGTCGCGTCGTTTTAGTCGTAGTGGTCGACGGGGAAGAAAGAAATGAATGAATGTCCTTTTGGGAAAATGTAGAATAATACACCTACCGAGACGAAAGCCAAAGGTGAGTATCGTAGGTGGACGTATCGAACTGAAATAAGATCTAAGATTGACATCTTGATACAATGATTTACCATAATAATAAATAGAGTCAATGGTGACAGAGCCGTGGGAAGAGCCGCTTCTTTTTTGCGGCGGGGGCTTCCATTCACCAGCGCAGACTACATACACGTGCTCTCTGAACCGTGCTAGATAGTCACCCATCACACGGCTCTCAAACCCAACCTGTGGTGGATCCCGGGGGACAAAGCAAAGTCAAAGCGCTTGATCCTTTGCCCCATACTTTTAGATCTTCCTCCCCAACAAGCAACGGGTTGAGCGCACTAGCGCGAAAGCGTTAGCACGCGCATCCGTTTTCTTGCTCCGATCAAGCAGCAACGCAGCTCGTGATAGGCTTAGCTTAAGCCGCTAACGTTCGGTTCGGATAAGTAAAGTCCCTTCGGTTGGTTCGCTCAGGTGGTCTTCCCTTATTTTCCCTAACGTTCAGAGTTGTTCTGGTTTGAGAAAGGAGCACCGCCAAGTCCACTAGGGGCGCCCTGAATGAATAAGAAATGGACAGCTGAGGTCAGGCTTGCATGAAAAAAGAAGATAATAAGTTAGATGTCGATTACACACCTGAGGTTGGTAAGAACTGAGGGACAATGCCCCCCTCACTGGGCCCATCAGCGAAGCAACTGCTACTTAATCGGGCGGTTTGCTTTCGTGCAAGGCCCCCGCTGCTGGAACAGGCGGTTGGCATTTTCAAGTAAACGCCCCGCCCCAGAAGGACGCCCTCGCTCTATTGGCAAAACGCTTTGAAAGAAGAACGTATCGCCAAGGCCCCGACCGGCCGGCCCGCCCCCTTTCTTTGCCCGCCGGCCGCCTAGCTCGTTATTCTTTGAGATCTGGATAGAGTCTCGCTTCGGGGCGGGGGAAGCAGCAAGCGTAGGCTAAAAAGGCAATAGTCTAACGTTGGGGTAGGGCGCGCCAAAACAACTGGGGGCCCCGGAGGGGTCAGTACAAAAGTACTATATTCTTTCCACTTACTTTCATTGGCTAGCTGCCTTTTGTAGCGCGCGTACTCTGATCCTCTTCTACGAATCTACAACTCTCTTTACTGAGCGAGACTTCATCTATATCCCTAAAAGTGGATTTTTATTCCCATTTTTTCTTTGAATGACAGCTTCAACTTGGCTCCACCTTAGAGAGGGTTTTCGGTTTTAATCAAGATAGGGTCAGGGGCGCGTCGGAACGGTAGCTGCTTAGTCTCATCCGAGAGTCCAATCTCTTTGTACTGTGCTTTTGTGTCTTTGAATAAAAAAGAAAGAAGGGGGTCGATTTAGGCTCCTTCCCTTCCACTGCATAGCTGCGCTATCAGGTACTACGAGCCCTCTGCCCCACGCATCTAACCAGCTCGCGTGGTTCGCCGGTTCCACCGAAAACTCTCATTTGTTGAAGCGGAGCATAGTGCGGCGCCGAGCGAGAAAGGTCTCTTTTTTCGGTTTATTCACTGATCTGAAATGAAACTTAGCACTTGTTTTTTATTGATTCCTGGGGCTAGGCGTTCGCAGAATCAGTCTATCCGAACCGCAGACGCACTTTTCAGATCAGTGACGGCCTCTCCAGCGGAGCTGGGCGCCGGGGCCCTGGATGCGCTAGCGATCGGCACATTAGGGGAGTACTTGCCCGGGTTTCTCGGCCTGGTATCCTTATCCTCGCGTTCATGATATCTACATTCAACTGTGCCCCGGAGACACGGTCGAAGCACGCCCGCCCCGTGTGCGTCTTTCACGACATGCTCTGGTCCCGGGTTTCTTCCTGTGGTCTTCTAGCGTTAGAAGAAGTCGTGTCCGTCCCGGACATCTGCAACGTCCTCTCACGCCTTTTTTTGGGGGGACAAACAAAGATCAGGAAAAGACGGACCGAACCCATTCGGTGACTTTCGCGGTCGCCCTCACTGAACCGACTTGGATCTGAACTACGATTCAGATCAAGTCTTACCGAAATTGGATTTCCTTTTCGTGCCATATGTCGCTTAGACTTTACTTTTTCCCCTTTCTGTCCTTTCCTCTATTTGTTCGATAGGGTCTTCGTTCTATTCTAATTCTAAACCCATTGTCGTCCACAGTTTCCTTGTCGACGCGAAGGGGCAAGCAGCCCCCAAACAAAGAACTCATACCGCGGTTGTGGCTTGAAGGCCGCATGCAAGTTCTTCAATATTTAGAGAGTATGTGTTAGTACGAGATCGCGCTATCAACTTATTTAATCTTTCTCGATGATTTAAGACAAAATTGTATCCCTTAGGAACCGTACATGCACCTTTGTTTGGATGCCGATCGAATATTGTTACAATACGAAATACTTGAAGGCCACACGCAATTGACTCACCTACATTTTATGCTCCCGCCCTTTTGTAGACTCAGCCTCTGCCTCTGGGGAAGTGCTCACATCAACTCCAATTTGGATGGAGCTTCTCGATGGGTTAGAGCGTTTGCGAACCAAAAATGGGAAAAACCCATCCTCCAAAGTGACAGTGTGCAAATCGGTATCTAAACAAACTATAGTGAAGTGAGCCAGGACAATAAGACAATAGGTCTCATGGGCCAAGCCTGCTATCAGGCAGTGAGTGGGAATCAATCCTGAAAGAGAGAAGGTCTAGTGCTCTCTGAAAATATTTGATTCGCCGAAAAATTGGCTTTATCAGACCAATCCATGTTCAGGAGCCTTCCATCAAAAGTCAGTGGTCTAGGCCGCTTTCCTTGACTTTGAGTTGGATCTCATTCTTCTTCCCGGCACAAAAAGAGGGTAGACTTCATCCGAGACACATGGGTTCTTTTGCTTCCTTCAAAGAACTCGTCTTTGAGCCTCTAAAAAGATGGGCATAGTATCCCAGCCACCTAGACCACCTAAAAGGAAGGAATTGGTCTTTGGCTTTGAGTGATCCAATCATTGGTGAATGGGTTCAGTAAGGTAGAAGGAAAGGGCCCCTCTCGACCTGGGAAATTCACAGCAGGAAAGACTGGCGCCGATCAGCGAAAGCGAACCCTTCAGTACATCGCATTCAGCCCTCCCTCAAAATCCCCATTTGTTTTATTGAGGAATCACTCTTGATCCTCTAAAGGCTCTTCCCCGTCTATAACTCAAAGTCCATCTGTCTCTCGTGGAAGCGCTTTAGAGTGCCTAGAAGATCCAGCAAACGGAGGTGCCAATGCTGTCCCAAGACCAGATCACGGTAGGTAGCTGCTTTAAAGAGGTTGGGAGACAGACTGGTGAACAATCTTCTTCTTGTTTTCTCCGACCTAGAGCACTCTTTTTTCAATCGTACGAAGAAACTCCGTGAAAAACCCAGCTATCACTCCTATGAGACGGCTAACTCCCAACTCCCGATACATTCTTTAGAGTCGACCAAAGGAAAGGACTCGTTGGTTTGGACATAGTTTCTTTGTTCCTGTGTTTCTGTTTTGCTCTCCCCCTTTTTTCACTTAGTTTAGTTAGAATGGATGGAAAGAGAACTTCCTTCAGCCTTTTTGTTGCCTGGTTCGGTCTCTCTGAGTGGAATAAGTGGGTCCTTCTTCTTTTTCCTGACTGATGAAGGTCGAAACTGAAGATCGAATCAAGCGGAGTCTGGATTCCTATGTTCGTACCAACTCAAATGATTGATGAATTGGATCTTGAGTATGCTCACTTCGCTACTCAGCAAGGGTGAAAGAATGACAAAGAGACTGACATCACAGAGGATGGGAAGGACCCAATCGCCTGCCTCTTTCTTGGTCCACCCCCTGGTGGGTACTTTTTAGCTCACAACACGAGATAGGCAGATATGTGACATAGTCTCATTGCTTTCATTGACAACAAGACTCTCTTCCTGATTGGTCTGTGCAGGATCTCCTTCCCTATGAGACTCTTGCTTCCCTTTGAAAGAGGCAGACCCCTACTTCAATTGTCATCTGACGACTCTTCCCCAGCTGTGGACTCAGACCTCTCACAACCAAAAAAAAGAAAAGAAAAAGCAAACGAATCCGAATATAACCAATCTATCGCCTTTGATGACTCGTTGACAGCCTCCTCAACCCAAGCTTCCATCTCCTGCTCCAGACATCGGCGCTTGCCCGCGCCAGTCCATGAAAGGTGGATGAAGGTGAGTTTGACTACGAACTCGAGGATGCTGGGAACGATCTCTTTTCGGGCTCCCGTCGAGAGGCCCTCTTCCTCCCTTTTTCTGAATCTGGGAGAGAGGCAAAAGAGAAGTCCAGAGAGACCTCGACTCTTTCAGGGAAAGGAGGGGGATCGAATGCGAGATGGAGTCCCTGCCGAATGGAATGGACATCCTTGGGGACAGCTGTGTAAGACTGAATTTACCATAAAATTGGACGGAAAAACTACTACAAAGATCACAAGAAACCCAGCTCAAAGTGAATGGAGAGAGAACCCCTGTGCCTTGGAAGGATCTGAAGCTGTTCGGACACTCATAGACAAGTGAACTCCAATCCAGGATCCCTCGAAAAGTGAAGTGAACTAGCCAGGTAGAACAGTCAGGTTAGGAAAAGAGTCTTTCATGTCAAGGTGAACATAGACAGACAAGGTTAGTTTGTTTTCCTTAATTCTCAGAGAGAAGACTCGTTGCTGGAACCGAGAGCACTGGCGATTGCTTTCTTTCTGACCTTCAGCCGAGAAATTCCATACCTTCCACCGACTTCTTTTGTGTGTGGCCAGAACGTGATGCTTTCCAATGCCGAGTACTTTTCTTCACAATGTATGAAGCCCGTAAAACCGAAATCGATCCAAACAAGCAACGGATTGAGCGCACTAGCGCGAAAGCGTTAGCACGCGCATCCGTTTTCTTGCTGGCCGAGTTAATAAAAAAGAAATCTCTCATAATTAGGGATGAAGCACCAATGACACACGGATATGCTTTCGCTGCGGTTGACCGAACACTTCGCGACATTAGGAGAACTTCTGCAAATGACACTGGTTCAAATCCGCATCACAGACTAGGTATAGTTTTTTTTATCATCATAACAATAATAAATTCAGTTGGATGCTCGAGTAAGATGATAGAGCTTCAGAATGCTATTGAGTCTCTGTCTTTTTCTTCATTTACAGAAGCAGCGTCAGCATATCGTGGATTTCCATCAGTGATGGGTTTGTTAATACGTGAGAGATAACTGCTAAAGATTGGATATTAGCTAAAAGACAAAGCTCTAGTAAGCTAACAGCGGAGGAATTACGGTTTGTAAATGCATTGGATCAATATGATCTTGAATTGATATGCCTTCGTTCAATATCTATAGTATTCTCGGATATGATAGATTCATCGCTTGTTCGCACAGCTGTGTTCTTAAGTGTGATTCATAAAATCAAAATAGAGTATTCACGCTCTAGGTTGGTCTCCCGCGTAGGACTCGAAACGACAAGAATAAACCAAGTTATGAGCTTTTGGTTGATCTAGAAATAGCTGAAACGCTTGAGAATCCTGAAGATTGGTTTAATGCTGAGGAAATTCCAACCGTATCACTTAGTGGTAAGATGGGTATAACTATAGCTTCATATTTAGTGGAGTTTATGGTGATGAGAGGTGTAATTGGTGTGGTTCGATCATCTCTCAGTTCACCGATTCATCCATCCAGGAGGGCAAAGCATGTCTCTTTGTCCAGGTATCTCTTTGTTTTGTTATAAACGTTTATCTATGCTTTTTCTTTTTCTATTAAGTGAATATGCCCAGCTCCGAACCAATCGTTTCTTTATAAAGAAAGAGTACTAAATATGATATTCAAAAAAAGTACTTTTTCGTTGAATAACGAAAACTAAACTTTCTATGAGTTGTTGAAAAGCAGAGACACCCATATTCGCTTTTTCCCTGTTCCTTCCAACGAAGAAATGTATAAAGTATAGGTTCCTCTCCTGATGATCCCTGGTATCTCCGTTTTGACGTAGCCTATGCCAAGCGCATGGAAGGAAGCTAAACTGCTCCAGCAGCTAAAAGGAGTTAAAACGGACAGAAGAGAGTACGAAGGAGAAGTTCATACCCTGCCGATGCGGAGCGGCCGATTCCCAGAAGAAGAAGCCAAAAGAACCGGTGTTGAGAAAGAAGTCTGGTAGACCAAACAAAGACGCTGTATTAACCTTCCCTAGACTAGAAGCTAGCTCTTTACTGATAGGGTACCCTAGGCTTTGATTCGTGGTTTACTTTAAAACAGGGATGACAGTCTTCAACTGCTATAAAAGTAGTGCTGTGAACTAGTAAGAATAGCGCCTGCCAAACCAATGGATCCTGTTTATCCCCAACTGAAGCGGGAAAAAGGCACCTTGTTCAGGTGGATCACCGATGTTCATCCTTGGTGCCTCTTCTGGTTCCTCTATCTGACTAGGGTCGAGCATCTTCATGTTATCTTGATTGATGCACACCTGACCTGTTAGCACTTAGCTTGAAGTGTGTTGATGACTTTGTTTGAGGTTCTGTATATTATTACGAGATTCCGCAAGCATTACTTGAAAGAGGAAGTGCGCCACTAAGACTGATTGCTTTTCTAGCACAGATGAAGTTCGTACCAGTGCATGCTGTCGCAGAGCTAAGAATCAAGTCACTCAGGAAAGCTAATCCATGGGGAATAGAAATCCCCGTCTGAAGACCGAGCTACCACTTTCATAAACCCAGACATCTATTTAATTATACGAAATATGAGGTCAATTAAAGAAGAGGCAGGTTATTATGTAAGATAAGAATAGTGGAGTGGAGACAGTGAACTGAACATCGCACTAGAATAGCGAACTTAACTTAATTAAGCACAGTACTATATGTCAATTGGTCGTTGCATTTAACCTATATTGACTAAGCGGTATGGTATCATTAACAACCTACCTTTCACTAAGAAGCGGTACCAACCCTGGACTTCCCGGAATCAATGAAGGAGTTCATTCAGCACCGAGCCGAGCGAGCGTAGATTCAATATGTTGATTGTACCGAACGAAGGATTTGCCTTATCACGAAAGCCACATTCGTTTCGTTTGAGGAAGTCACACGCCCTGTTCCCTATAAATAAGGAGATTCATTCTTTTTTTTTCAGAAATCCCCTCTTCTTCCTCCTCAAGCCCCTATCACAAGACCAAGCGGATCTCATCCTGCAGAAGACTCAGAGCGGATCTATCTAATGGCATGGCTGGCTGTCGGATGTGATCTATTCTCGTGTCACATCGCTTTCTTTCTTCTCCCTCCATTTTATTCACTACTACCGCTTCTACACATAAATCAAAGAAGCATTGTGGAATAGTGGCATTTCGTTAATGTCGAAAATGTTCTTAGTGAAAGGGTTGCCGCAAAACCGGCAAACTCAGAGCGGTCTCTGAAAGTGAATAGGAGCATAGCGGCATCATCCAAGCCAAACACGTCTCCTCAGTCAAGGGTCTTCTCGCGCAAAGAAGATCAAAAACATAACAACTGATTTCGCTTAATGCATGTCACCCACCCGCTCTCAATACAGCAAGTGACTCTCTCTCACAAGACAGAGAAAGATTACCGATTCATCCAATTTGATCAGAAGTGAGTTCATTGTTGTTGTATAGCGAAACCTTTCCTTGACAAAACCATTCTCAGCTAATAGAAGCCGAGCTATCTATCCAGATCAGGGTTGAACGAAGCGAATGGAAAAGCCAAAGAAAACATAAATCCATTGCGATTAAAAACCTGTGACTCTACAGCCAGGGCTCGATGGCGATGTAAGATAGAAAGAATGGGGAGTTAGGGCTTAGGTTTCCTCTGTAGCCAGTTCCAATTCCAAATCATTTGCCGACATGCGGACTCACTTCTCTTTTATGGGACCCTTATCTAAGTTTTCTATTTACGTGGGTGAATCAAGTACAACAAGTCAGGTCAGAGCTTGTGGTAGAAGATTGGGCTCTGCTACGGCCTTCCTTCAAGATTTTAGCCTGCGGATCTCTCTCTTCAAAACATATCTTTCGGCGCCAGTCTTTCCTGCCTTACCTTAACCCCGCTTTCACGTGGCGAATCGGTATGTGATCACTTTACGGTATTCTTTAAGCTTTCTTGGTCACCGGACAGAGTGAGAACTGCTCAGCTTGCTTTCTTTCCCTAGCACACACTTAGTAGATAGTAGGCACAGGTCCGCTAAGAGCTCATCGAACTTTACTTGTAGAGTAAGACCACAGCTCGATATGGTGAATTTCAGTGCTCTTTCTCCCGGTATGGTTCACCACATGCCTGTGATCGATCTCTCTCAAGCTAGGTTTGGTATCGGTGAAGTCCGTCATTGAATTGAAGTGGTAGAGTGGTAAGTGGGCGTACGGTCTATGTATTTCCTCCTATCAGTGGCATTAGTTCCTTTTCATTCTCTAGATAGATGGGCAGAACAAGCTTCTCTTTATATTCTAAGAATTGTCCGCCCTTGTCATTTTACTTCTTACGCGGGATTTATGGACAAAAGTTAGCCCGGATTACTAAAGATCTTTGTTGCGGGAAAAGGAGGGATTTGCTGAGTTCAAAAGCAAGAGTACTTCAGTGAAAAAGCACAAAATTCATTCCCAGTTCAAAGTGATACACAAACAGCTTGTTGCTAATGAATTCACAAAATAAATGCTTGCTAGGTAAATCGTACTTTTTGCACAGTCACATATGGCTCGTAACTATTCTCGGTGTTATCTTACAACTACTCTTCCTTTCTCTCCTTCGGAAGAACTAGTCTTTGAAGCAAGAGATGAACATATTGTGGGCGGATCTTCTTACCCATTGATTGGAACATCGTAAAAACTCCGAAGATCCTTTTCACTATAGTTAGTGACGTATCCAAATTCTGTATACTATTGGTGGACGGGACATTCCCCGCTTCCTTCTGCTTTGTTTTCACGAAGCGAGCGCTTTCAACAAGCTTCTTTTCTTTGGTAATAAGCAAAAGTGTGTAAAGTCCTCCGTTTTATCACTGGGAAAGCTTTGTTGTCTTCGTTTTCTTTCTGCCGTAGTATATCACCGCATATGATCTGGCCTTTAAAGTGGGTTAGTAAGAAAACTTACCTTTCTGGGTAAGTGCCCTTTTAATGTTTAAGAGCTAGTTGAGCAGTAAAATAGAAATAAGAGCTGCTAAAACAATATCCTTTTTCTTAAAGTTCCTACGATGCTAGTTTTTAAAAGGCATATACACTCAGATAATGCAGCAAGAGTTCCCCACTACCAAGTAAGCTCTTTCTACTTGTTCACCTGGATGAAAACTACCTGGCTTTGTTTGGCTACTTTTTTTATTGGCTAGTGTGATTTTATATCTCAGGCTAGACTCGCTTGAGCTGTCTTACATTAGTGGGGCTATATGTGAATCGCAGAGGTCTGTAAATTAAGGCAATAGGCGGGCACATTTGAAATGCAGCAGTAGTGAGCTCCTATAGAAAATCCAAAATTCAATAAAAGGTCATAATGGTCGGAAGCTGTTCACTACTTCAGAACCATCCAGAAGGCAAGAGAAAAAAGCACCTGAGGTCAGGTGTTTCTTAGGAGTTCAATATGTTTCATGTGTGTTTTTGCAAATCTTTTTTCTTCACTGGTCCTGCACGCTTGATAAAAAGGATCTGGTGTCTATGCCAGGTTGGTAAACCATATAGATCTTGCCCAAACAAGGAGTAGGGGCTAGCTTGTAAGCCACGACTTAGTACTACGAGGATTCGGGCGGAGTTTCACATATAGATAGGTCGGGATGAAGATGAGAAATAGGTTCGGTTGTGAATCTGGGTCAAGAAATGGGGGTTATGCGCCAGCCTATCAAGCAAGCCGAATAGGCGCGCCTGGATGATCAATTCCTTGGTTTTTTCTTACCTGACCGAGAGACGGGGCCGATAGAGCATATTCCGGACAAGTTGGTTCGATTCGCAGTTCACTTTCTATAAGATAACAAAACAGCAGACCCGCCCCATGCTTTTCTTTACGCTGACCCAGCATTCCCCTTTGCATTTCTTCCAGGCACAAAGGGATTCGTTTTTATGAGAAGCGAGTTGTTCTAGGCTGGGCCGATCCCTACCCGTTTTGATCTGACAGCGGACGAACAGAGAAACGTGGGTCTTTTTCTCGCATTTTAGCGATCAATACCGAATCCTCATCTATGCAATTCTTGTACTTATTTGATGAAAGACAAAGAAAGAGATCAGGTTATTTATGATCGGAGAAAAGGAAACGATCAAACCGCCTACACCTATTCCATTGGTTAACTATTCCGGTTCTAATCTGGAATCGTAGTGAGAGTATCTAGCATACATCTGTACATTCTGAACTAAGTTCTACTAATTTCTTCTAAGATAGTGGTGTTCTCATTCCCGCTTGCACTAACGAACTGTGATGTTTACGGATGAGAAGTAGGCTGTTGGACAGATGATGCTTGTATTGCCAGCCTTCATCGGCTCCGAGGTGTGGCCGGGTGAGCAGTCTGCGGAACGTTTCACTGCCTGGCCTCCCGGGTTTCTGAGTGCTAGCGAACCTCCTTAGAAGTAGCTATATTGGAATACCCCGCTGACTTCAGATTCTGATTGGCTGGAGGTGAAGACCTAAGCATTGGCTTACACTGACTCCTCTATCAAAAGAAAGGGTACAGGCACTAGACAAATTACCTACTGGTAATGTAAAGGGAGGACCAGAGCTGCCACATAGGGCAGTTTTACATCGATAGCAGGTAAAGACAGATAGTCAGACCTACCAATATAGTTAAGTCGGACCCGAAAGACAGCTTCACAAGACCATGTAATAGTTTACTTGTTCTTTTCTTAGCACTTTATCGAAGATATATCGCTGATTATAAAAACAAATTGGCAGAGCTTGCATTTTTTCTTCCACTGAGCGAGGTGTAGATAGCCTGCTTTTTCTCTCTACTAAAGGGGTCACACATTGGAGTGTGGATTTTGGGGGAAGTGTGGAGATAAATACTACCCTGGGCATCAGTGTAAAATCAAACTAAACATGCTATTGGGTTAAGAAGAAGAGGTTGGTGAGGATGAGGAAGATCCACAGGAGGAGTTAAGCAATAGTGCAACAGAAAAGCAATTAGAACCTGAAGAAGCATTAATCTCCATGTTTGCTATCTCCTCTAACCCTAATCTCTTTTGTTTGCTACTATGATCAATTTGGCATTTCGATCATCTTTTGTTTTGAAGGTACTTATAACAACCAATTGAGCATATATCTGTACATGCTGGTACGCGTGATTTAGTACTAGAGACACATTATTACCTAATGCTGCTGATAATGTACTGTCTTTTATAGTTACAAACAACCTATGTTTCCATCTTTTTAAAGCTGTTTACTAGTTATCTGTCCGAGAAACAAACTATCACACAATTAAAGCCCGCAATGCACAGAACATAAGGCACATACATACCACTTTAGCACACTTTACAGAACACGAGTGCAACATACCAATTCTAGAAAAAACACATAAACAGAATCCAAACAAAGTCACTTAAGAATAGGCAAGGGACACACCGTCCACGCCACCTACTTGAAGAGCAGAAAAGAGTATAGTTAGTGTAAGGAAAGTATTATAGGAAAGACCCTATAAGTTCAGACAATATGCTACATTCTATGATATCCTATTCAATCCCCAGGTTAGCATGCGTTGCTCGTCGTGCTAATAAATCCTCTCTTCTTAAAGCCCAAGTAGGACAAAGAAATGCAAGTAAATACCCTCGATTCATTCCTTTTATGCGAGTGGGAAAGCTAGCTAGAAATCAATGACAAGGAGTAGAGCCTAGAGCAAAAGGGCCTGGCGTCAGGTTAGTTAAAGCAAGAAAGTCAATGCTGGTGCTCGCTTATTCAATCCTTTTTTCTCTCCTCCTTTGTGCTAATCACTAGGTCAAAAGGAACCCTTAATACGGAGTTTTATACTTGTTCTTACTTGTGTTAGTGAAGCCGGATAGTTCAACTTGCCTGCCCAAAGTCAATCTATGAAAAGTCTTCCTTATAGGCGCACCCAGCTGTAAGAGAGTAGAAGCAATCGGAGTAAATAAATCCCATAGTGAAATGAGCGTTAGATGTTGACTAGACAAAACTAGCTAATACATGTAGTAGGGTAACTTTTCCTTTTTTCTCGGTTATGTGAAAAGGGAGAAAACTCGCTACACTTTATAGGAAATGAACTACTCTTAATGCAAGCTAGTCGAGCTGGATGAGTTGTTAGGAATGGCTCAACCCAGGCAGCGCTAAACCTTTCTTTTCCAGGCAAATCTCTCACTTCAATCTTTCTGGGCTAGCTATGTTCTCGGACCCCACCAGAGTAGGTTTCACCATCGAGTAATGAAGATGTTAACTTCTAGTACAAGCAAGCAAAATCTAATGCCCGAGAAAGAGGGAATGGCATTGAGGCTTCATCCTTGGAAGAAGACGGGAGTGCTACTAGGGACGAACAGAGTTCTGGGGCCAGAGGAAGGGGAACAAAAGGTAGAATATGCGGGTTATCGTAGAATCTCTGAGTGGCGATGCCCTCTACTACCTAATACTAAAAGAAGGGGACTTTGAAAGCCAAAGCCAAGAAAGACCATATCAACTACTCTCCAAATTGCAGGATAAGTCACAGAATTCAAATGGAAGACAGAAAGAGAAGGCAATTCAAACCTAATGGCCAAACATTACGAATCCAAGACAGAAAGACTTATAGCCATAAAAGAATAACAAGAGAACAAAAACAACTCCATATTCTACTGGCCTGCCTCTCTGATCTACTATCCAACTGCCATGGAAGCACCACTGAAGACTGGCTTCTCCGACCTTCCACCCGATCCTGGGCGATCCCGGATCGACAAGCCGACGGTATGGATTCCCTATATATGGATGGTAGGAACGCTTCAACTGCAGAGCCCTGAATGCGTCAGTGAGGTTCCCTCTATGAGAGAAAGAGAGGTTGCTAATCTTGGATCAGACGGCGTGTTGGTATTATTGATAAGGCTTGGATTAGCAAATTAGCACCGCTTGAGTTTAGGTATTCGAAATAGCGAAATACATAAATTATCTATCTCAAGTACGTCTCCAACTTATCTTGAGCCATCAGTCAGATTAAAAGCAGCGCCCTGCCGGCAGCTCCTGACCTCTGTTCCTATGGGAGAAAGAAGGTGTGGCTTTGGACCCCAAACTCTTCCATGACGGCCTTCTTCCACTCATTTTATTAGCAATCAAACCTCTTCCCTGCTCTTGCACTGAGGTAAGCATTCAAATAGCAAAGCAAGGGAAAAAATATGGTATGTATTTTTTTAATCTACATACAGAGAAAGCGGATGTGCCCTTATTAGCGCAGTTGAAAATAAAATATATAACGCGTAGTTGCAAGCTTTCTTTCGTGAGCTAGCTATGTTTGCTTCCTCTTTTCCTCTCTGTTTCGGATGTCAACCCAATCTCTGATTCAAGTCCATAAGTTCCTTTTTTATAGCTCCTGTTGCTCTTCTCTGGCTAGGATCTCACTTATATGGCCTTTTTTTTCTTTTATATATTATATAGTAAGCTTCAATAGATAGCGTAGTAGGTGCTGTCTCTATTTACTTTCTTTCTTACGCCTAGGTGCTACCTTCTTTCCAGTTCCGTAAGTCCCATAGAGTTATTTTTTATCTTTGATTCCCAAACGCTGCGCGCAAGTCAAGCTTACAGAATTCCTGCCGGGGCGCCTTCTTTCTTATGCCAGCCAAGTAGCAATCAGAAAACCAATCAATCTTCCTTACACTACGACAATTCACTTGAACTACCAACATCATGAGTGACCCAGGCCGGCCGTATATGCGTCATTTCTCCTCATCCTTGTCTCTATTTGTTAATTGCTCGCTACCCGTAGTGGGCCTTGAGTAGGATTTAAGCACGGGTTTCGAACCGTCTACTTTTCCTTATCCTTATGGGAATTTAAGAGAGAGATCACTCCACTGAGTAACCGAGAGAGAAGATTCAGGCAAGTATGCCGTACCCTATTTAAAATAGAGGCAACGAACCACCAATCCATTACGATGCCCGCAAAGAAAACCAACGCTTAAGACGCTATTGGAGACTAGCGTAGCTATTATTCGAAGCTTATTAATTTCTTTACTGCGTTCAAGGCATGACCGCGTGATAGGTGTCCTTTTCCCCCTACTCAAGAAGAGTTACATCTAAGTTCCGATCGTGATATGACAAACAAATCTTACTTTTTCTTTCCCAAGCTGGCGCATAACCTCTGGACCGATAGGAAGATCGATGACCCGCATCCTACAACTTCAAAGAAGTATTTGTATCACACCCGAGCAATGGACCGGGGAAGGAGTTTCATTCATTTACGGAGTTTGGAAGCGAGGACGATCCAGGATCGACTGCTATCTGAAGAAGTGGAATGGATCTGATTACCCATTGGCGTCTGCATTGACGCTTCTGACTACCCCTACTCTGTGTCTTTTGCGTTTCCTTATTCATGTACTCATGTCTATTTCTATTTGTATGATACTGATATTGCAATCGATCTATCCCTTGGTCCTCCCAATCGAATTGTTAAGTATGTTTTTTCCCTTTCGAGAAATGGTGGCAGTACCAAATGCCGAATTAGCGGCTGTACCAAATGATCAATGCCTCTGGGGTTTCCCTTCTCTTCAGCTCTCCCCGGTTTCACCGATGTGTTGGGCACTGAACACTTTTCAAGATCCGGTTTTGGTAGGACGAAGATTTTTCACTTTCGTGAAGGTCGTTCTGAGGTGGAATCGAACCACTCTGTTAGGATTTAGAGTCCAACGCGCAAAGCTAAAGAGGATTTCGAGTCCTCTGCTCTAACCAGCCAGAACCTAGAATACAGGGATTGTGATACTGAACACCCACACAATCTCGATTTGACATGACAGAGAGAGACTGTCATCGCCATCTCTTTGGACATGCATGTGTTAAGCAAATGGACTGAACTGAATGAAGAGTGATGTGACATCGCATTTTCGATCTTAGGCGAACGATGGGTTACCGGGTCTACGACCTCGCAAGGCACTACTGTAGACCTCTTTGGGCCAGACGCTTTCTCAATCAAAAATGGAAAGAAAGACGGAGTCTATCACCTACGTCATTTCTCAAGCTAAAATGTTTGCATTAAGTCATCGTTCCGTCATACAACATCTAAGTGATTTCATCCCTTACTACTTCCCTACATCACCCTTCTAAGCTCCTTTGCCCTATGACAAAAGTCTACTTTGAATGATCATTTTACTATGACTAGGTTCGATTCCTGCTGTCTTGACTTTCTGTCTTGCCTCTATGCCTTCCTGGTGGGTGACTGTGACCTGGAGATGGTTCGATGGTTGGTTACTCTAGCCAGAGTTCAAAACTAGAAGTCCAGCCACTCACTTTGTTGTTCGAACTAAACTGACCACTGACAAATATTTTTATTCCAGTGGAACAGTGACAATACTTTAAGGTCCTTCTAGAATCAAACAATAGCTTTGAAAGGCTAGGCAAGCAAAGTTATACTCTACTAGGTTGAATTCTTTCTTCTTTTTTGGAATATACGAATGCAGGTAGTTACTACTCTTCCTATAAGATAATATGGATGAGATCCTATACATATGTATGAGACTTCTAGGCAACAGAGCAATAGGCATTGCCCGAGTACTAAATCAAGGCTCCCGCATGAACGTAGGAAAGGTTGCTGTCAAGATGGTGATCCACTGTAAGAAGATAGTATGTAACGTAAGAAGATAGTATGTAACTAGAGGGCGAGACTAGTAATCCAATAGGGGGGAAGGAGAATGTCCAATAGGGGGAAGTAGAATGCTCAGGTGGGAGGAATCCAAGCCAAAGCACCGGATAACTCGTACTGAAGGATAGACGAAGAGAACCGGTTGGGTTGACACCTGGTGATGTTAGAAAGAAGACAAGTGCTTATAAGGAACCCCAAGGTGAGCTTATAGCTCTTGAATCTTATCTTATGTGGAAGCTCCAGAGAAAGGGAAAATAGAGTTCCAACAAGGCAGGCCCAGTCCCCACTTCTCATTACTATGGCTCCTTCGGTAGGTAACTTTGACTCCTAGGAAAGAGTTAGGACTCCCAAAGTTTCCCATTCCAATCCCCTTACGACTCACCCATCCTCTGACTGAAACCAAAGCCGGCAAGATAGAAAGAGAAAGAAGCGCGAGTATAATAGGTACCTAAAGTGAGGAATCCAAGGAATGATCGATTTCTGTGATGGATGGGAATCCTGACACTTATTCGGCGCATTCTTATCTACCACACCGGCAAGAAAAGAATCTCAACATAGTGCAAAAATAAATTAGACAATAAATAGAGAAAAGTGCTCACCCCTCCTTTCTCAGTGAGAAGAATATTCCCACATATACATGCGGAAGTCGGTCGAGAGCACAGAGCCGGCAGGAGTACTTTGCAAGTGCACCAATGCCAAAGCTGGACCTTCCTGTTTTTGCTGGTAGCAACCCGGGTGTACCAGGTTTGGGTCATCGATATGGAAGCAGCTAGCTCACTTTCGTTAAAAGCAAGGGTTAGGAATTACAACCGTCTTTTCGTTCTGTTGGCAATCTTTTCAACACCTGCAAATCAACAAATTTATAGTAGCCTTTGCCGTCAATGACAGATACAGATTCTCCGGAGAAAGGAATATCCCAAGGACTAGGAAAGCTAGCTGTTTGGGAAGATGGGAGCTATTGAAAAGGTAACGACCGTCACTAGGAGCAAGCTGCCTTGGCTAGGTAGCAATCCGCTTTGAAGCTAGCGGGCAGGGTGCAAAAAGGAATAAGCCTCTGACTAGGAAGGTCAAGCTTCATTCAAGGAACCGGGGGCTCGGCAAAAGTTGGTTCACTGACCAAAGACGACTTCTTTGTTCTTCAGTAGTTTCCTCCTTGACTAAGCACATGCTTAAAGATTTAAGTTCTAAATAATTCTAGGTAGCATATAAGAACGAGACCTAAGCTATAAGCCCTATAAAAGACTGTGCTGATCGCGCAACTGATCATATCCAGCGACCAAGCAGATCAACTAGAAGGTCTCCTCTCTCTACTAGTAGGTCTCCTTGTCTGCTTTGCTTTGCCGAGGGATAGGATAGATGAATAGGTTTCTTACTTTATTAATCAGTTTGAAAGGAAAGATGAGATGAAAGCTAGCTATATTCGATCTAGTTCATTCATTGAACATTTGAAAGATGGAGGACAGATCTATTGCTTTCTAAAGAGATGTAAGCAGTACGGGAGAAAGCTCGACCACAGGGAAAAAGGGTTACTCACTAGCATGCGATATCCATCAATACGATCCGATGTCTGCGCTCAAGCCGAACCTGATATGCGAACAAACAGGGTTAGCGGAAACAGGAAATGTAGTAATTCGAGTAAGTCCAACCTTCAAGGAAGAAGGAAGGCAATCCGTCGCTTGTTCGTTGCAAGTTCTTTCCTTTCGCGCTAGTGTGCTCACTTCCGGATATGAAATAAGCCGATGAGAAGATCAATTGGGTTAGCCGTACCGTATCTACAGCAGGATCATTATTCGCATTATCGAACAGGCTGTCCCTATCCTAAGAGCTGACTTGGAGGAACAGTATTGTCCGCTCACTTCCTTCAATCAAAGCAAGGGTTGTCTTTCCAGGAACTAGCAAACCAAACAAGCAGGCTAGCAAAACTAGGATAAAGTTTGATCCGCCACTTACACTGGAAGGGCAAGAACTAATGCTTATGCGTATTCTTCCACGGCATATAGATGGTTAACTACTCCAACTCGATGGCTGAGAGAAAAGTGAAATCCTAGCTTTCCCTAGAATCAGCTCTTTACTATCCTGCCCCAGGGGGTGGGGACATTTCACCCTAGATTTAGAAGCTTTCCCAAACAAACCTTTTGACCAGGAAAAGGCATACCAAAGATTTTTGGAAAGACACATTGAAATGGAAGCTCTCGAACCTATTCCGAAGTAAGTTTAGGATGAGGTTTCCGATCCGGTTGGTGTTCCGACATCCCGAATCGAGGTGGCTCTAAACTCAGGTTTGCCTACCTCTCTAGTTACAGAGAGAGGAGAGGGGCTTCGTCTTTTTAGGTCTCTGAAAAGCCAGTTGACATGCGATCCAATCAAGGAGGCAGTACTTCTGCCTGAGTTCCTCTAGATCCTACTCGTCGGGATTACCGTGCTCCCGCAGGTTGTTCACCATGCGTTCCATAGCATTTTTACTTTCTATCTTTTACTATCTTGGAATCATGTAGATGTAGATTGCTTTCATCGCAGTCCTGAAGGTGGCTTGTACCAGCTCTTCGTCATCATAAATAGCAAGCCACTCCTTGTTTATTACTCAGCTTTTTCATTCTCTCATTCTTAGTTAACCATTTAATTCTATTTCTTCAGTGGTACTTTGAGTTTTGAACAATAGTTAGAATTTCTTATTAAGTGATTCCCCGGTTTTTGATCTTCTTTTAGCACATACATGCATACAGTAGGCCATGAATTCCTATTTGTGACATCTAACTTAGTACCATCAAACTCAGGGAACTTTTAATTTCCTCTTCTTTCCTTGACTTGCTTGCCAAAGCCAATACTCATGCATGTAATCAGTGACTAGGGATCGATCAATCGGATGCAACCGAGCCATACAAAAAGAATTGGAAAAGGGATGACGCAAGAGCAGCGGAAGGTGACTTAGCAACATCAGTCATTTCCTATAGAAAGGAAGGAAAGGATCTCTCTTCTGTCTAGACGAAAGATCTCATTTTTGCTACCGCTCCCCCTCTTATGAGTCTCTGTCAGCCGTTGTTTAGTAGCTTTCAACGCGAGTTCAGTCATTCTCTTATATACTGAAAAGTACGAACTGACTTAAAGCACGAACATGAAGGAGAATTCGAAACATCTTGAATCTTCTCAGAGAGCTTGAGAGTGAAATGAGTGGGCCGGCCAAAGAAGACCACTATGGAAGTGAAAGGGGAGGGCAAGAGCGGTTCGAAGGTCAATGAAATGGGCTCAGTTCCCTTGTCAAATAGGGGCCCCGACCCATGTTCAATCACTGAAGTGTGGTTGAGTGAGATGATCCGCAACCAACAAATGATTTGTCATTGTCTCTAAATCACTGAATGAATTCGTTTTTTATTTATATATGAGAACTAGAGAGTTCACTAGCGCAGTCAAAGGAGTTTAATTTCTCGTGAACTTCTGCCGGTTGAATCAAATGTGTTTGTTCAGCTTATAGTACGCCTTCCTTCTTCTTTACTGAACCTATGGACTTCTTCCACTTAGCAGCTTCCGCACGACCTCGGGAATGGTTGATCTTGGAATTTCATCGAGTCACGCGCGCTCCTGAAAAGGGGTCTGGAAAGGAAGAGAGCATTACGAATTGCCGATTTTGTTAGTTAGGTTTGAGTTAGGAGTTAGAGTTTTTCCCCGGAAGTGGCAGCAGTTTATTAAGTAGAGTCGGTTGCTGTTCTTGCTAGTGGCCAAGCCAGGAAAGCAAGGGGGAAGCTAATACACGGTGAACTGCTTTAGGAATTCATACCATACTAGTCAAAGGCTTAGTTTAATAGCCGAATTAGCCGAGACTACCCTGAAAAGTAAGCAAGGAGAAGAATGAATTACGTAGGATACTGGCTACTTGAAGTCGGTCGTGAAAGATTGAAGCTTGCTTTGAAGGAAGAAAAGAGGGTGCTAGATTCTATGCTCTAGAAGCTCTTAGAATAGAATATATGCAAAGAATAAGAATCAATTCATTTTTGAATTGATAAGCGCAATAGCCATAGCCGTCCATAGATACCGATATTGATTATAATCTACTTGGAGGCGAGACAAGACCCGCTAGGGATTGATTCACGGATGAGGGACCAAAGCGTGTTTCAACTGATATTAACACGCCCGGGGTCAGTTCAGTAAAGTAATACCTTTTTTCCTGGTCGGAGACTCGCAAAACAAGTTATCAAAAAGATGCGAGAAATCCAAACCAATCTTCTCCTACGGCTGTAGAACCACAGGAATAAGATGCTTCACGGCATCGATCCGGACCAGGATGCTATGATACTTGGTTGTGGGATGGACCATACCCAGCGTAGTGAAAGCGGATCCCAGATAAAAAGGAATGCTTGGCTATCCTGCTAGCAGTTGAGTAAGATATCCCGAAGGGAGTACAAAAATCGGATCTTAGTCATATGCACTTATCTTTACCTGGCGAGGTAGATTTTTTTAGAAATGGGAGCTCCTTATCTTTAAAATTTCCTTAATGCGCATGAATGAGAGATTACAGCACTTAGTATGAGCATATCGGCCTATGGAAGAAAGTTCGTATCGTATTAGTGCGCTTGAATCGAAATCAATATCAATGCTGCAGTCAAGCCAAATGCTTTCCCTAGCTTTAGGTTGGCTTTCTCGCTATATCCACCCGGATATCGCTTCGTTCACCTACTCTGAGTTAAGTAACTTGTTTTTTACTATTTTTATGTAACGACTTGTGCTTCGCTTTAAAGCTCACTACCTTTTTCAATCTTACAACGAATAGGGCTCTCGCTAGGCTAGAAATCGTTAAAGAAACATGCCTTCAACAACACCCTTAGAGTCCTGGACTTGAAAGAATACGATGTCATCTTGGGTTGTGATTGGCTCTATAAACATAGCCCATTTGCCCTCAATTTGAAGACCAGAGAATTTATCATTACCTTAGAAGATGATACTCTCCTCTCATTAAAGGATTGCACATCTCAGGACGCGTACACTGAACAACTGAAAAGGATAATGAACAAGCTTCTCAACAAAGGCATTTCTGGTTTCATTCTGCATCTCAACAGCTTATCTCTGCAGGCACCACACTCTTCTGCCCCTCCGGCTATTTCAGCCTTACTGCAACAATACTCTGAAGTCTTTCAGGAGCCCACTACACTCCCTCCTCACCGTGATATTGACCATGCCATTCCATTGCAAGAGGGAGCAACCCCACCCAACATCCGTCCTTATCGTGTGCCTCACAAGCAGAAAGATGAAATGGAACATCAAATTCAGCAACTACTCAAAAATCAAGTCATCAGACATAGCCAGAGCCCTTATGCCTCTCCAGCCATTTTGGTTAAGAAAAAAGACAGCTCTTGGCGTTTGTGCATCGATTACAGAAAACTCAATTCACAGACCATTAAAAACTAATTCCCCATCCCTGTAATTGAGGATCTACTCGATGAGTTATATGGTGCTACAGTCTTTTCAAAAATTGACCTCCGCTCTGGTTATCACCGGATTCGCATGAAACCAGAGGACATACCGAAAACAGCATTTCGCACATATTTTGGCCACTTTGAGTTCCTTGTTATGCCATTTGGGTTATCTAATGCCCCTGGTACATTTCAACGCTCATGAATTCTATATTTCAGCAGTATCTGAGGCCATAGCTCTCAACTCAGCTTCAGCACTCGAGCGGGACACTGCAGTCTGCTTCTTGGTTTTCCAAAGGTCCGGAGGAGCGGAAGAGTTTATAGTCGAGAAGGGTCGGGCATTAGCAAATCCTTCAATCCCAACTCTTGAAAAGAAGCATTTCCTCCTGATTGTCCACCTTTTCGGAGAAAGAAGCACATCACTTATACGAGATTCTGAAATGATTGTTATCTCTAGGCACATCTTATGGGCGGCATCTTTTCCTCCGGAGAAGCTGTCGAAGCGATAGCCATGTCTTATCCTTTCTCGAGCAAGGTTTTATTAGTTTACTCTGGAATTAGACCTGCTGCCTCTGCCTCTGGCTTGACCCTTCCCCCTAGAAGTATGTGCCCTTACCAATAATTCCCTGACTCTCTTTAACCACTGTCCTCAGCCTGCAGTACTGAAGTTCCCGATTTATTTCTCTTTCGATTCCTGGCTCTAGTCTAGTACCCACCGATTCTTTAATTGATTGGAAAGATGGGTGTACCCTGATATAGATGTCGATCTCTCCTAGAATCTAGGTATGAGTTTGGGTGTTCGATTCAGATGGATCTAGATATGCCTCATCTCACTAATATGATCGTACTCAAAAGGAACCTTAAGCGATAGGGCCGATTCTATAATGAAAAAACGAACCCGGTAGTAATTTCTTCTTGGCGGAATGACTTTCACTCTAACACCAAGTTCCCTTGGGGTAAGGGGAGCATTCTTGAATTGAACTACCCTCTACTAATATTACTAACCTAGGATATCGGGAAGAGAACCTATTTATTTAGGGAAGTAAGGTAGGTCGTTTGCAAAGTTATATACAAAGCCCCCTTCGCAAGGGAAATAGAGTCCTGGGTTCTACCATTATCGAGAAGTGAAACGACGATTTCCATATCATTTAATGAAAGGGATTCGTTTGTTGACCCGCTGTCTGAATAAAGAAATTGTATAACATGCGGCTCTAGGAAGTCAATTCTTTAGGAGAGCCGAACCAAAAATTAGGAAATGAAGGGTTTAAGTCTTCCGCCTTCTTCTTCAAGGACCAACGAGGATCTAATCCAGGCAACTCCATACTAAGCTCAAAAGTCTATGGAGCGGCTAAATGATTGAAAATCCTTCCCTTCCCGGCACTCGCCGCCTCTGTCCCTTCTCGAGAATAATTATTACGCGTAGTAGCGATCAGTGCTTGCTTTTACTGTTCACGCCGGAGCTATTTCTTTTAGAAAAGCTTAATCCGTCTTTGACTCGCTTTCGCTCAAGCAGGCTCTTCCTTCCAGTTCCTCGCCAGACTCCACTTGTAAGTAACCCTCCCTTGAACCGAAAGAACTTTACGAGAATTAGTTGTTATCTATGATGTCTTTTTACGCCCATGCTGCAACAAGACCTACATTTACATGAAGTATGCTCACTGATTGAAGAGCTCGCGCTTTCTTCCCACATCTTTCCTTTCTCCCCTTTCCACCGGTAAACCAACCACGGCATACTTGGCAATTGGCCCTTTCCATGGTGGTTTGGAATCTCAGCAAAGCAGACATTCCGGAACTCCCAACTTTTGGTTCGGTCGAAATTTAACGACCCGAGTTCATCATCGTATTTAAAGAAAAGTGACGCCTTCTCCGAGGGGGTCATGCCCAAGCTCTTTCTGGCTCGAGGGCTCTGATTGGGAATGGTATGCGAAGTTACCCCACGCTTTTAGTATATAGATTTCTACGCTAGTGAGTGGTTTACCCTCGAAACTGAATTACTTTTCCACTTTCACTCTTCTTCTCTACGGATTTTAGAAAACAGAACCTGATTGCAACTTTTTCGTCCTATGCTTTTTGCATTCTAGTTCAATAGTTTCTTTTTGATTTACAGATCAAACAAAAGAAAAAACATTACAGAAACTCAAACAAAAGAAAAAACACGCAACGTTGCTTCGTATTCTTTTCTTCAAACCATGACTACATCCCCTTTGCTTTTGCTACTACTACCACTAGTCTAGCTCTTGTTTATTTGCAACCCGTTTTCATAGTCTTTTGACCGGATTTTACTTGATAGGGAGTCTTTCTTTTGCAGGAACTGGGATTGCACTAGCTGGTGTCTTGGGTCAAGAAGGTATCTGGTATCGTGAAAGTAGGGCTGGTTTTAGATAAGTTTGATACTCCAATCCCCTATTATGACCTTATTGACACGGCACGGGACGAGCCCATTCCTGACAAGTGATTTAGAAAGGAGTGAACGAACTACAGAATGTAGCGAGCCGCCCGCGCCTTGGTGACCTAACCACTTGAAAAGCAACAATCTTTTCTTTGACTTAGTCACAAGACGAGTAAGTACCATTCGAAACCAGAGCCGCCTGCACTTCTTAGCTTGTTCCGCCGCAGAAAAGGCTACTGTCCCATGCAAAGAAATATATATCGATATCGGCAATGCTTCAAGAACTCAACATACATGCGCCATAGTGCCAATGATCTCCTTTACCAACTGTTCTGCCCGTTGCTAGTGTTAAGCTTCCACATTCACTCCCAGGCCGCTGATGAGACCGTCACTTTTCTATTCAATTACCTAGAAAGAAGGCGCGTGCGTCAATGTTTTGATTGAGTGAATGATCCATCAATAAGATCAAGCTGGAAGGTCTGTCTTGAGTTCAGTTTCTGTCAACGATGAAAGAAAGTAAATGAAGTATATTCTCAAATCAAGTCAACAAGTCAATATGTATGTGTCTCTATTCTAAGAAAAAGAAGAAGGCACCACCACCGAGAACTGACTACACAACCGAGAAGCGTGTCAGCCTTCCTTATTCAATCAACTCTAATTTAGTACTAGTACGATCAAGAAAAGTAAGAAGTTGAACCAGAGTCACTATTATTATTAGTAGTATAGTCAGTTGTATATGTACCTGCACGAATCTTTCAAGTAAGCTCTTTCTAGTTCGCCAGCAAGGCATTTTCCGAAGCAGGCAGGGCTAGAGCGAGGGAATTGGCCAATGCTAAGTGATCTCCTCGCCCAAAGAAAAAGGGGGTGTCTCGGGTGGGGAAGAAGGATACAATAACGTGGCATCAGCAATGTTCAGGTTCGCTACATCTGGGAATTTCACTTCCCATTTGGCTGGTGAGAACGCTGGCGTAATTTCCAGGGCTAGATCCGGAAGAATCCTGGGTAATGGTAAATACGGAGAACATGAATTCCCTTAGCGCGTTGGATCATCGAATAATGGATAAATTCCTATCTCTGGTAAGACCACCCATGAGGGTTCATCAACTCATTTCTCGGTCAGATATTGCAAAAGTACAATTGGAACTTGTCACCAGCCTCATCTGGTGAGGGATCAGCTGTATCGGCTTTCCCTAGTGATAAGGTCTGCGAGGTTGTGGAGAAGATGAAGTTGATGCAATGCAAGCAAGGAGCCAGCAGTACCTCATCAGATCACACGAAAGGTATTGGAATTGTGCAATTGCTTAGGGGCAAGAACTTTCTGATAACTGGTGCAACTGGTTTTCTTGTAAAAGGTGACAGCTTCTCTGAATCTTAGCATTTGATTTTGTTCTCCCATCAGTGTGTGCTATCATTATATGGAATTCCCTGTCCTTTTCTTCGCCAGTTCTTCTGGATCCAATTTTAAGGACAAATCCTGATGTTGGTAAAATATACGTGTTGATCAAGGCCAAGGACAATGAAGCAGCCATGAAAAGATTGAAGAACGAGGTATGATGATTACTTCAGACTACTTTCTGTTCTTCATGCAAATGACCATATTTTCCGTCTGCAATACAGGTAGAAGATACTGAGTTGTTCAGATGTTTACAGGAAATCCATGGGAAAAACTACCACAGCTTTGTATCAAGCAAGCAGGTTCCAGTCGTTGGTAATGTCAGGGAAGCCAACATTGGCATTGCTCCTGAGTTAGCCAAAGAGATCGCGGAAGAAGTGGATGTTATCGTAAACTCTGCAGCAAATACCACTTTTGATGAGAGGTTCGTGAAGCTATACTAGTCTTGCACCAAGGATTGTTTCCATTACTAAATGTGTAAGTTCACATTCCATAGCAATAAAAGTATTGAAACTTGCAGGTATGATGTAGCACTAGACATCAACACCGTGGGGCCATTCCGGATAATGAGTTTCGCGCAGCGGTTTCGAAGACTGAAGCTCTTCTTGCAAGTATCAACAGGTCAGAATGCCAAATAAGAGTTTCTTGTGGTCGAAATCAAATGGTAACCAGTTTCTATTAATCTCAAAAGCTTACAAGCTTTAGCTGTATGTTTGCATGTCATGTTTTTGGCCAAACAGCATATGTAATGGGCAGAGGCAAGGTTTGATACTAGAGAAGCCATTTTGCTTAGGGGATACCATAACAAAGGGGATAGGTTCCTCAGATTTTTCGGCACATCAGAATACCGTGTTGGATATCGAGGGGGGATGATGATGACTTCCATCTTTCTATGGATTTTCGATCATTATAAATCGAAAGATCAGGTCAAAGCCTTCCAAAGGTCCGCTATTGGTCAGTTTTTTTCGGAGCAAGGGGTTTGAACCCGAACTCTGCGCGCCTTCTTCTTCTTCATGTTGAACGAATTTTGGCGATCGAAGCAAAGACCTAATGTTTCAACTACACCCGTCAGTCAAATGTTTTTTCATCAAAGTAAGCGGGGCTTTTTCGCTCTATCCCATCTCTTTGGGGGTAGGTGGTAGGTTCCACGTCATCGCGGCAGCTCTCAGGGCGGGCATTGCTTGGTTCCAGAAAGGGCTTTTAGCTCGTTCTTGCATTTTTCTTCCAAAAAATCACTTATTTCTGATTCATTCTAGCATTATCATCTACCAGTTCATATTGGCTCATTCAAGAAGAGGGTCTCAAGGTAATTAGAGACTGTTGAAAGCCAAAAACTATGCGTTCAAAGTGGAAAAGAAAGAAGACTGCCGTTGCAAGAGCCATTGATTCAACACTCCGGCCGGGGGAAGGGAAGATCATGGTACATAGCTCTGAACAAACAAAGCTAATACGACGCCTGACGGAACTCTTCTTTATTTTATAAATTTGCATTAGAGCCAGTTGAAAAACGAAGAACCTTTTTTTGTTGTTACAGTTCCTTAAGCATAACCAGTTACGACCACTGATCTATATATATCCAGCCGATACGAGGGTGACTGTCTGACTACCTAAAGTTGCATATCCAAGTATAGATCCCTAGAGAAGAGAAGCAAAGGTATAAGCCAAGACCTGTAAAGCCACACACACCAGAAGTCGATCCAGCTTTTGATATAGGCTACGCAATTGAGGATGTTATTGCACCACCACTAGTTGACCACCAATAGCAGTTGTGAAACTAGTAGCTCTAGATTGATAGAGCCGGACTTGCTTCATTAGTTACATATCCTGTTCCTGAAAGAACTCCAGAAGGTGAAGATCCAGCAGGAGGTGGTAGCCATTCTTATTGAGAAAGATAAAGAAAGCAAGCTGTGTTCCCAACAGCGAAGGCAAGGAACTTCTGTATGAGAAACATTTCCTGGGCGGGCGGAGATCTTGATTGACCAGAAAAGAAGCAAGTCTATGTCACAAGCAGGGTTTGATGGCACCCGCTACTCTTCCCGAAGAGCTTCTATTCCAATAGCGGATTGTTTCATTCCAATCTTCGAGAGAATGCGAGCGAATTCAAGAGCATGGAAGCTACAGAAGATTTTTCCGTAAAGGATTTCTATTTCAAGAGAGCAGATCTTTTACATAGTTTTCTCGGTTCTCAGGTTAGTGACTTCCTTCCCAGTCATAGATGGTCGACAGATCTTTTGGATTGGTGGTTTTAAGAGAAGTCCCAGCCGTACGCACTAGAATAACCTTGAACTACTTGAACGACAACAGATGCGGATGAACTCGCTTAGCTGCTCGCTCGGTGAAAGGCTTTCCTGGAAGAAAGTTGAAGACGACTTCTAAGGAACGTATCTCTCATCTTCCTTCTCACCTGGCAGAGGACGGGGATGAACTCCAAGGCCACTGGTCTGGAAAAAGAGCTAACTTTCTGATTACTGCTAAAAAGCAAAAAAACCAGTTGGGTGATTCTTTAAAGAGCCTAAATCGAATCTGTACTATTGGTACAGAGCCATAAAGAATGGTCGTAACCGGACCAGATAGATCCATCATCTTCGAGGAGGAGGAAACATAAGTCCAATACGCGTTATGGAAGACTAGGGATTGCTAATCCGCCCACGCGGGAAGCCTTCTCCCTCTCAGACTCAAGAGTCAAGACCCTAAACAAGAAGCAGCTTGTTCTTTCGCGCTAGTGCGCTCAATCCGTTGCTTGTTCCTTTCCTTTGGATTTATTATCATAGGTAGTGTTCGAGATCGCCTCTGTGCGGTGAACGCTCGAATGTAGCTAACATCAGTTTTGTCCTCGCGTGGTTGAAGGAGATGCTGCTGCTGGATGGAATGCTTCCGTTCCGGGGCGCCATGATCCTTCTATCAGGAATAATCGAGGGCACTGACTGACTGCATCAATCATCGCTCAGTGAGCTATTAATTGCCGCCAATAGCGCTTCGCTTGCATGCAAGGCGGCTAATAAAAGCGCCAGGTAGACGCGCGGAGATGCATTTTGAGTACTGGTGGTACTGGACAAGCTCTAGGGGAATAATCTCTTTCTTATTTCTTTCTTATTTCTTTCCCATGACGACTAGGAACGGGCAAATCAAGAATTTCACTTCGAATTCCGGACCTCAACATCCTGCTGCTCATGGTGTTTCACGATCAGTATTGGAAATGAACGGAGAAGTGGTGGAACGTGCGGAACCACATATTGGATCACTCCAGTGCGGCACGAAGCCGCTGACGCTGAGTAGGCTCCTATGCCGCTAGCACGGTGGAGGTTCCGTAGCGCGTCATGAGCACCGGGCAAAGGGACGGTTGAGCGACTCAAGCGAACCGCCCTACCTGACTTTGGATAAAGATAGAAGGGAGAAGGTTGTGAAGGTGGCCTCGTTATCCACACATCTGGTCGGAGGACCAACCTGGGTTTTCACGAGCGTAGGCGGATCCTGGAGTGCCCGTCAAGGGCGCTAGCGCATACCCCGGGGTGATCATCACCACCTGCACCTCACATCTCGGCACAGTGGAACGTGTAACCCGCCTGCTGTCCAAGTCAACCACTTAATTTCCTGTAATTCATAGCGCCTAACAGAACGTAGCAGCAAGGGACAACCCACCCATACAGACAGCCTGCGGGGAGGATGGCACTACTGGCAAAGACCGTCTGGCGAAAACGCCGCAGGCGCGAAGCGTGGTGGGCCTGCGCCGGGGGAGCATAGGGAGGAAAGGGAGCCCGGACGGTGGAAGAGCCAGGGGAAGCCGGGTCATTTGACGGAAATGGAAGGTCCGAGCGGCTCATTCATTCTTGGAAAAAGAGGGGGGGGGCGAGCCAATGTATCAATGAATAGATACAGTCAACGGTAGACAGACAGCGCCACCTACACGCGAATTAGCTTCCGAGGTCGAGCAGTCTCAATTTCACTACAGGATTTGCGAATGAATGCTAGGCTGGGCCACCTCAAATGGCGTGAGCCGCATGCGGGGAGACCCGCACGTACGGTTTTCAGGGGGATCCGGCCGGCCGGCGCCCACCCGACTAGAGGGACTGAGAAATTAATCGAGTACAAAACTTATCTTCAAGCTTTACCTTATTTTGATCGTTCAGAGGGCGATCGCGGAGTCACTGAATGAAGTCCTCCCTCCCTTTCTTTCGGAGGTGCTGACCCGCTGCAAGGCAGATATGACTAAGTGACATATTGAATATGGCGACGACTACAGCATGTCGTAGAAGGAGATAAGAGGTGGAGCCAACGACCCACTAAGACTCACGTATCTACAACTACATTCCCGAGCGGCAGTCAAACGGAGGCGTGAATGCAAGATGCCAGCGGAATGATCGACCGGACAGAGGCTAGGGCAGCTTTCTTCCCACCGCGTCCTTCCTTGTGTGTCGGAGATACAAAGCGAGTGCACCGGAAAAGAAGGGGAACTGAGTCGATCTATTCCATGGCGAAGCATCCGAAGCATAACTGCACACTCACACGATCTTTGCCGAGAGATAGGAGCATTCGGTGGAACCGGTGAACTACACTTGCTTCTTGATAGATGTGTGGGACAGAGGGCTCGTGGTACCTGCTGCCCACCCTTCCTCCGCTTTGATAACCGTGTGAACGGAGAGTGGGCAGAGCAAAAGGGAAGGAGGTCCTCATACGGAGTCGCACACTTGAGCAGTGCGGGAGACTGGAGAATGGGTCGAGTAAACTCCCTTAGGGCCGATTAAATCACAGACGAGGAACTTTTCTTGATTTTTGCTTTTTGATTTGAAGGGTATGTTCTAAAAAAAGAAAGGCAGAGGTAAATACTTCGAAGAGGCGGCTCGGTAGGGATGGAATGGTCAATCGTCAAGTCAAGGATGACTTCTTTGTTGGCGAAACGATGGGGGGGAGAAAGCACGCCAGTGATTCTCCGAGCCGGTCTTCATTTCCAACGCCTCGGGAAACAGGTCGAGATAGATGACAGCACCTTTTTATCCTCTTCCTTACCGGGAAGGCGCACTTCTCTTCTTCTTCTGGCCTTCACCTCCTGCCCGGCCCGGAAATAGAACCCCTTTCTGATCCATTCATTTCTGCAAGCAGGCGGGATCCAGAGCTAAGCCCCCTCCTATTCGAAGCCGGGTGTGGCCTCGCCCTTTTGCTCTTCCTTCGGTTTGGCTCCACGAAGGCGCCGCCTAGACTAGGAGCCCCACTCATATTCAAAAGGCGCCCAGCTTTAAAGACGATGATAATAAGTAGTTAGGCTGCCATTTTTCCAATATCATGGAATAGCATGGCCCGGGGCTAAGGTAACTCCAGTGGGAGAGCCGTGTTATGGGTGACCTTATTGCACGGTTCAGAGAGCACTTGTGTATGTGATGCAAGTGAACGTGTACGAAAAAGCTGTCGTAAAGTTTCGTTGTTCGTTCCGTAGTTGACCCTATCTATGTTTCTACGATGGCCCAAGAACACGCTCATTCTTCAGCCGTAGAGAGACTTTTGAATTGTGAGGTACCATTACGAGCTCAATATATACGAGTGTTATTCTGTGAAATAACTCGAATTTCAAATCATTCACTTGCTTCAACTACTCATGCTATGGATGTGGGAGCATCAACTCCGTTCCTTTGGGCTTTTGAGGAGCGGGAGAAATTGTTGGAATTCTATGAAAGAGTCCCGGGAGCCAGGATGCATGCCAGTTTCATACGACCTGGTGGAGTGGCACAAGATCTGCCTCTTGGCTTATGTCGAGATATTGATTCCTCCACACAACAATTTGCTTCTCGTATCGACGAATTAGAAGAGATGTCAACCGGCAACCGTATCTGGAAACAACGATTAGTGGATATTGGTACTGTCACTGCACAGCAAGCAAAGGATTGGGGATTCAGTGGTGTAATGTTAAGAGGTCGTGCGACATGAAGACATTGATAGCAATATGGGGGAAGTTCCCATCAGGCAACAACGGTTCTGCCTGACCCTACAAAAGCATGCATATGTTGTCAGTGAAGATTTTGTGTGAAGCCTTGGAGACGACGTACCCGGGGCTGGGGTGAGCTGAGGGGGGACAGCGTAAGTGAGCGAATGTGCGTAAGCCCAGTCAAAGATTCCTATTCTAGGCGGGGCGGGCCATCAACCTTCGAATGGTGTTGGTCCTACGGACCGTGAACGGATTCGCCTCTGGCCTCTGGGCACGTCGGAACCGCATGAGTTCACCGGGGTGGAGCACGGTCCGCCAAAATCGGCATAGGTTAGGTGCTATTGATGGAACATGGTAAGCCCATCTTTCCCCATATGAAAGTGCTGCGGGCACATAGAGATGTGGGTAGAGGAAGTCTCAAAAAGCGAAGGCCGAGCTGTAGGTCACGTGACCTGCACCGAAAAGGTGGCTGACTGGGCTTTCTCCTGGATCAAAGCAGATCAGCTCGCCAAATTCGTCGATCGAATCCCCGGAACGTCGAATGAAAATACGTGGTCTTTCTACAACCCTATTTATATGATAGGCCCGGCCCCTTTCCCCCTATCCCTCCCTTATGTTTAGGAGCGGGATCTGCCCAAGAACGACCTGTGGTGGTACGGAAGGCACGGACTCCG